AATATTCAAGTTCAAGAAAAAAAGATTTTTTTCAATATTCAAAATAAAATGAAATTTTCAATACAATAAAATTAAAATATCATTTTTTATTTTTTAGGTTCTTTTTTTATTAATATCTTTTCTTTTTTTGCTCAATTTTGCTTGCTAAAGGTTAACTTAACGTCTTAACTACTAACCTTATAAAATGATAGCAAATAAAAGACAAGACAAATAAAATGCAAAAAACTTTTTGTCATTTCATTTGCTAGTTATAGTTATAATAATATATTAATAATCTATATATTACTAATTAGAATAATGAATTATTCTGAATTATGAGTTTTTGTCCTCCATTACAGGATAGAGTGTTCATTAAAACGTTGATACGTATCAATCTTCTATGATACGTTATACTTTATCTTCTTTTCTGATGCATTAAATGTACATTATTCAATATATTATAAATGGGATCCCCCTAGCCTCTTTTTATTCACGATATAAATAGAAAAAAAGAGCGAACAGAAATAAAAAGAGAATTAGGGATAATCAGTTTTGAACTGATGACTTTCACCACGTCAAGGTGACACTCTACCACTGAGTTATATCCCTTTCCTATCCTTATCCAGAAGGGAAATTGTAAAAACTTCCCATTCCCAAAGAATCGATAAATTCAACGAAACTATATCATTATTCCTCGGAAGTTATATCTTGTTCTCATACTCTTTCAAAACCTCGTCAAAAAAAGAATGAAATCATTCTGTAACAATTTGAAAATTGACATTTTCTACTTAAAAAGAAAATTTGTAACTAAATTGCTGCATTTCAAATAAAGAACTTTTCCCTATATTTTCTTAGCTTATATTGCCGATTGGTGCACACAGTCACTCAGAACATATAATTCTATTGATACCATTTTAATCATAGGCCATCGAAATAATTCTGAGTAGCCAAATCATGCCACCCAAACCAAAGCACAAAAGTCAAAATTTTTTATCAAATTGATTCCCAGTTAAATAATGCATAACTACACGGATAAGCTGACATTAACCCGTCAATTTTGAATTGAATTTGTGATTAAACAAAATGATATGATATTTCGAGATATCAATAAAAAATGAGCATGTTAATATAAAGAATAAAAATGGATAAAAAAAAGGATTATCACTCTCATTCTTTTTAATAGAGAAAAATGAACCCCGAAGAATTCAAATAGTTTTTTGTTACAAAAAATAGAATATACTATAAATTGAATACTCGAAAAACAAAAATGTCCTCAAAAGAATTGAACGAGAAGCCGTATGAGGTGAAATTCTCATGTACGGTTTTGTACAGTGGCAGTAAAGGTAACTTTTCTGTCAACTTTTCCACTATCACCCCTAAAAAACCAAACTCTGCCTTACGCAAAGTCGCCAGAGTACGATTAACTTCTAAATATGAAATCACTGCTTATATACCTGGTATTGACCATAATTTACAAGAACATTCTGTAGTATTAGTAAGAGGTGGAAGAGTCAAAGATTTGCCCGGTGTTAAATATCACATAATTCGAGGAATCTTAGATGCTGTCTCAGTCAAAAACCGGAAACAAGGGCGTTCTAGTGCGTTGTATATTCTTATCTAAGATTTGTATCATTTTATGATGATGCCATGTCAATTGCTAAAAACATGTAAAGTATATGGCTAACCCAATAACGAACGTTTTTTAAGGGGACTAGAGCAGGCTAAAACAATAAGGATAATATATGTCTAAGGTTTAATATTGAATTCATTTTATAAGTTTTCCCTTACTTAGTGTGTGTTAACATAAAATTGGAAATGTCTTGACTTTTTTGGAGCAGATTCAATTCAAATAGCATTGATTTAAAACACCTTTTCCTTTTTTGATACTCTTTTTAAAACCTAAGGACCTAATCGTATAGATATAGAAAATACAAGATTTCTAATCATAGCAAAAGAAAGGAAACGGATACTCAATTGAGAATGAGTAAACATAATTCTATGCATAAGAATGAATATCTTATATATATGCAGATAGAATCATGTGGAAAGCCGTATCCGACGAAAGTCGTATGTACGGTTTGGAGGGAGATCTTTGATACCTTTAGAGATCCACCCTACAATATGGAGTTAAAAAGCCGAAATAAGTAATGATTAGTCTTTATGAAATAAATTTATGAACCTTTTTCACACTCATGTCACGCCAAAGTACTGTAGAAAAGAAAATTGATAAATTTGATCCGATCTACCATAATCGATTAGTTAACATGGTCGTTAACCGTATTCTTAAAAACGGAAAAAAATCATTAGCTTATCGAATTTTTTATCAATCTCTAGAAAAGATTCAAGAAAAAACAGAGAAAAATCCACTAATTGTTCTACGGAAAGCAATAGACAAATTAACTCCCAAATTGATAGTAAAATCAAAACGTGTAAGTGGATCCACTTATCAAGTTCCCATTGAAATAAAAGAGAACGAAGGAAAAATACTTGCGATTCGTTGGTTATTAGAGTCATCCCGAAAACGTTCTGGTCCAAATATGCAATTCAAATTGAGTTACGAAATAATGGATGCTGCCAGAGAGAAAGGCAATGCTATACGCAAGAAGGAAGAAATTCATAAAATGGCGGAATCCAATAAAGCTTTTGCACATTACCGTTAATCCACTTATATAAATAGATCCACAGATCTATTCCATTCTGATCAATAAAAGAAAACTTATTTTCTTAAAATTTATACAAATCTTATTGGAACGAAAACGAAAGGAAAAGAAGAATGAAAAAAAAATCATAGATATAATGATAATAAGGAGATTCTAAATAAAATGTTGCTCGAATATTAATTGAAGTTACTAACTAATGATCCGGACAAAATGAAAAATGCATTTTTAATACCTTTAAATCATTTTTATGAAAAATTTTCATTTGCTTCTCTTCTATGGAAGTTCCATTTTCCCAGAATGCATCCTGATTTTCGGCCTATTTCTTCTTCTAGTAATCGATGTCATTTTTGATCAGAAAAAGACAACTTGGTTCTATTTCATCTCTTTAACAAGTTTAGTGCTAAGTATAGCTTTTTTGTTATTTCAATGGAGAGAAGAACCCACGATCAGTTTTTTTGGCAATTTACAAACAAACAATTTTAATAAAATATTTCGGTTTCTCATTTTATTATGTTCCACTTTATGTATTCCTCTATCCGTGGAATACATTCAATGTACAGAAATGGCTGTAACAGAGTTTTTGTTATTCATATTAACAGCTACTCTAGGAGGAATGTTTTTATGTGGTGCTAATGATTTAACAACTATCTTCGTATCTTTAGAATGTTTAAGTCTTTGTTCTTATCTATTATCTGGATATACCAAAAGAGATGTTCGGTCTAATGAGGCTATTATGAAATATTTACTTATGGGTGGAACAAGTTCTTCCATTCTTGCTTATGGTCTTTCTTGGCTATATGGTCTATCTGGAGGTGAGATTGAAATTCAAGAAATAGCCAATGGTCTTATAAATACACAAATGTATAACTCTCCAGGAATTTGGATTGCACTTCTATCTGTAACGATAGGAATTGCATTTAAACTTTCTTTAGTTCCTTTTCATCAATGGACCCCCGATGTATATGAAGGAGTGCGATTCGTTTGACAAATTATTACATTTCTAAATCTCTTTTTTAGAGATGTTTCTATTTATAAAAACTTTATAGACATGTGAAAAAAAGATTGTTATTCCCACTTGGACTAAGACATCACTTTTACCAAAAATTTGAATTGAATTAAGGTAAAGCAAAATAAGAAAAAAACTAAATCGTGTTGATTAACACCAACACAATAAAGAACTTTTAGTAATTAATTATTACGGGCAGTTTTTACAAAGGATCAGATTAATGACGTGTACAATATTTTTATTCTTAACGTAGATGCTACATAGTAAGTTTTCATTCTTCAGAAACTACGAGTGTAAAAAAGAAGGCATCCGTCGACAAAAAGATTACCCTAAGATGAGCGTTTCATGACTATTCAGAACGATTTAAATCAGATGGTTTTATTCTTTTTAACTCTAAAAGAATGATTTACATACTATAATAACCACTGAGTAAGGATTCCTCGCAAAGTTAAGGATTAGTTATTGTTTATATAAATTGAATAGATTCAATCTTATACATACACGAGGAAGGTGATAAAAAAAAGAGAATCCAACGATTCTGCAAATCTTTTTTATCACTTAGGAGCCGTGCGAGAAGAAAGTCTCATGCACGGTTCTGAATGAGAGAAAGGAGGGAGAATTCCTCTTTTCGACTCTAACTCCCCCACTCCAGTCGTTGCTTTTATTTCTGTTATTTCAAAAGTAGCTGCTTCAGCTTTAGTCACTAGAATTTTTGATATTATTTTTTATTTCTCATTGAATGAATGGCATCTTCTTTTGGAAATATCAGCTATTCTTAGCATGATATTAGGAAATTTAATTGCTATTACTCAAACAAGCATAAAACGTATGCTTGCATATTCATCGATAGGTCAAATTGGATATATCCTTATTGGAATAATTGATAAAGACTCAAATAACGGATATGCAAGTGTGATAACTTATATGCTCCTCTATATTTTTATGAATTTAGGAACTTTTGCTTGTATTGTATTATTCAGTCTACGTACAGGAACAGATAACATTCGGGATTATGCAGGATTATATATGAAAGACCCTTTTTCAGCTTTGTCTTTATCTTTATGTCTGCTATCTCTAGGAGGGATTCCTCCATTAGCAGGTTTTTTTGGAAAACTTTATCTATTCTGGTGTGGATGGCAAGCAGGCTCCTATTTATTGGTTTCGATAGGACTCTTTATGAGTGCTATTTCCATATATTATTATCTGAAAATAATTAAGTTATTAATGACTGAAAGAAACAAAGAAATAACTCCCTACGTGCAAAATTATAGGTTATCTTCTTCAACCTCAAAAAATTATATCGAATTTAGTATGATTATATGTGTAATAGCATCTACTTTATTGGGAATAATAATGAATCCAATTGTTGCAATTGCCCAGGATACATTATTTTAGAGATTGAGATTTTTTGCATATAATTTTCCTTACTAACTGTAAAAAAGTAAGAATTACCCTTATATTCATATTCTTAAAATCGTAGGGAATAGGCTGAAATTATAAGATGAACCTCTAATTACAAAATCAACTTGATCGTTAAATTAGAAGTTCATTTTGTACCAAAATATAGATTTTCATTCTGAGAAAAAGTCGTTCAAACATGCGTAAATAAAATATTTGTAATTCTTAACTTCTATTTAAATAAAGAAGTTAAGAATTACAAAACATGGATGGAGATAATCTAATCTCGATACTGAATTAAATCGAGATAACCTTGCTGCGATTCTTTTATCTAAAAAATATTGTAAGCAGAGTGCAATAACTGTTTATTATGCATCCAGCAGGAATTGAACCCGCGACTTCCCAATTATGAGTTGGGTGCTTTTACCATTCAGCCATGGATGCTATGGTAAAGTGATTTTATTCTTAATAAATATGATAAACCAATTCTATTTCTCTTTTATAGAAAAAACAAGAAACTTTTTTTGACAAATTTGTCAAATAGTTGAATAAGTTGCTATTGACTACCTCTTTCTTGTTATAATACAATTTAATAAGAAAAAATTCCACTCTATTTTTTTAGAAATAAATATATAATATGAAAAAACATAAAAACTCGTGGTCTACGGATCCTATCGGAAAAAACCGAGAAATAATTTGGTCCTTTAGCGTTCAGTCGAAATTGAAAAATTACATGATGGAAATATTCGTTCCATGGAACGAATCCAATTTGGTGAGATTGCTAAGTCAAATATTTTCTGGTCGAGAAAGTGTTGTTAAGCTTTTTGATTTTCGGATTCTTAGTACATTACTTATACGGGATATACGTATATTTATTTTAAAAGGTCAAGCAACAAAAGCTGTAATGGTAATAGCATTACCATTACTTTTCTATTTTTTAAATACTCGATTAATTGAAAGAAACAAATCATCATATAATTTGATGAAGATATTTCCGGTTGTACAACATCTTGGAGCTAGAGCTAGAAAGGAAAATTTGTTGCTCGTTCCGCATCTTTTTCTTTTTTCGCCAAAAGTCCGAAGGAGATATCAACATTGCTTGCTCAATCCAAAAGAACATGTTTGGATTTTATCCAGTTCTAACACAAATCTGAATCAGAAAAATGATAGAATATCAGAGAAGCAAGGAACAATAAGTTGGGAAAGCCTTTTGGAGAAGGAATCTAATGGCATCGAATGGGAGATTGATTCATCTTTTAATTCAATTCCAGAATATTGGGAACCTGAAACAGAACCTGAAAACCTTTATGAATGGCGGGATTCAATCCTTTATCTTAGTCGAAGCAAAATTATTGAGGAAGTAGAAAACAAACTCGAACAACTTGAAGAAAAACTAGTTGAAGCAGAAAAAGAATTTGCTCTTTCTTCAGAACCAGAAGAAATCAAAAATATAGAAAGAAAACGAAAAGTTCGAGAAATCGAAAGCTACAAAGAAGGGATACGAAGACTAAAGAAACTTCGTGAGGAGAAAAAATTGCAAAATTCGTGTTTTGAACAAGAAAAAATATTACAAGAAGAATCAGATCAAGCAAGAGAATCTTTTTCCTTTTCAGAGTGGGAAGTTTTTCAAAGATTGTTTGAGGATTTGTTAATAGATGAATCATGTATAAGTATTAATTATACTAATAAACCGAGTGAAAAATTCAAATTGTGGAAAGGGCGACAAGATGCCTTTCAATATTTCAGGGGATTAGAAAAGAAGAGAATTGTTGATCTATGGAAGGTTAAAACATTTCTTCAAAATCCTTCTGTAAATTATGATATTTTACCAGATCGCGAATGGAACATCAGAAAAGATATAAACCAATTCAATTGTATTCGATTTATGAAATCGAATTTATCTTCAAGATCTCCCTCATCCTGTGATAAAAATAAAGAACAATTAGCATTAAACGATGATTTCCAATTGAAAAAATTTGTTCTTAAAATAACGGATCGATTTACTCTATCAATAACTAAGCCTAATTATCTTTATTACCCTAATGATGAAATTGACCTAGATATCGATGATCGTGTGAATGAATTACATTTATCAAACCAGACTTTATTGAAGTCCTTGAATTACTTCTTCAATTACAAAGATGAATTAACGCATGATTCTTTCCTTAGGGTACTCAATATTTTTGAAAAAAAGAAAACATCAGAAGATGATAACACTAAACAACTAATATTGAATAAAATATTGAATAAATACAAGATTCAAGCTGACGAGCATGTTGAAACTGAAAAAGCATTTAATAGATTCCATTTCTTGAAGAACGTATTGGCACCTCTTGTATCAAAATCTGATTTTAATGAAGAAAACGATTTAGAACCGTTCCAGAAGTATTATTTTATGGAATACCATAAATACTATATGGAATTACAAAGATACTCTTTGGAATTACAGATAGTATTATTTAAGAATAAATACTATTTGAAATTACAAAAATACTATATGGAATTACAAAGATACTCTTTGGAATTACAGATAGTATTATTTAAGAATAAATACTATTTGAAATTACAAAAATACTATTTGAAATTACAAAAATACTATTTGGAATTACAGAAAGTATTGAATAAGAATAAATACTATTTGGAATTACAGAAATACTATTTGAAATTACAAAAATACTATTTGGAATTACAGAAAGTATTGAATAAGAATAAATACTATTTGGAATTACAGAAAGTATTGAATAAATACTATTTAGAATTAGATAAGGCATTCCATAAATATTCTTTGGTATTTCATGAATACTATTTTGAATTATTGACTAAATCCTCTTTGGTATTCCATGAATACTCTTTGGAATTACAAAAAATATTGAATAATATTCAATTGGAATCACAAAAAGTATTGGATGAATACTATTTGGAATTACATAACTATTTGGGATATTTCTATGTGGAATTCAATAAATACTATATGGAATTACAAAGATACTCTTTGGAATTACAGAAAGTATTGAATAAGAATAAATACTATTTGGAATTCATCGATTTTATCAAAACCTTAAGTCACAATTTGAATAATCTAACGCAAGATGCAATTAACCAGCATTCATCAAGTTGGATAATGTGTCAGAAAGAATGGTTGAAGCGCCCTTTTTTTCGACCTGTTCAGATTAGAAATCCAAATTTTTTCAACAATTTTGTATTATCCAAAAAGATCGAATACTTTCAACAAAGATTAGAATATTTCTTGTCCATTTCCAAACAAAACAATTTAAAAAAGAAAGTGTTAGATCCAATTGAATTCTCGATTATTCAACCTTGGGGTTGGTTTGGGGATCCCAATCAAATTCATGATACTGAAATTAATAAGATTATCTCGAACAATATTAATCATTCGAAGATTCTCTGGGCCAAGCTTAATGAAAATGTCTGGGACAAGCTTGATGAAAATGACATAAAATCTAAATCAATTCCTAATCTTAAACCAACATTAAGTTTAAATGAGAAAAAACCAATAATTGAATTTATTATTGACGTCTTCGATAATGGAAAAAATTACATGGAATTATTGGAATTATTTAATAACGCGGGTCTTCCGGCAATATTCGATAATCAAGACAATTGGTTGAATCCTTTAAAACTATCTAACCAAAATTCATTGAGAGCTTCTTTTTACAAAGCAAATACCTTTGAATTTTTAGATTATTTACACCGTCCTCGTCTTTTTTATAAAAAAAGATTGGCTTCTTACATGGAAAGGATTCATCTCAAAAATAAGAATGCAACATATGGACAATTATTAAATTTAGTTTCCCTTCATAACAATCTGTTTTCTTCGTCTATTAGTGAAATGAGAGCTGTGTACTCAGAGAAAGAAACTATCTCACTCATAAAGTCACAAGTCAATATATTATTGGAGAAATATTTACGTGACAAAGTGCTAATTCATGATTTGCATAAATCGTCTAATTTATTTGATAATTTGAATTCCATTTTTCGTAGAAATATCAATTTCTCGATTGAAGATATTTCTAAACCTCCTTTAATAAGCCTACAAATTGTCAATTTTGACAAAAACTCTTGCTATCCTTTTTTAAATAGTGTAGATTCAGAAGAAAAGATCTCTAGCCAGTATTCTCAAAAGAGTTTTAGTTCCAACATAGATCTTATTCAAACTCAATCTTATCAAGATGATCTATTGTCCGAAATATCTTTGCGAATGAATCAATTTGCAGAAAAAGAAAAATATAGTTCAACAGAAAGTTTAAAAGACATAATAGAAGACAAAGCCATAGGTGACTTTATGGAAGACGAAGCCATATTTATGGAATTCAAATCCCTAGGTGACTTTTTTGATAAAGAAAAACTAAAGTTAGTCTTTTCAAAACTAAAGTTTTTAATTTCTTTTAATCAAAATCAAATAAATATTCATCAAATCAATATTCTTTTTGAGAAATGGGGTTTGTTTCAAACATATAAGTCATGGTTGTGGGTTTTGACTTCCACAGGGTGGAAATATACTCAAAATATGTTTTTAGCTACTTTTTCGGAAATAGAAATACCAATAAATAGTATTAATCAATTAGTATCAATCCCGGGCAATTTTAGGCAAAATTGGAATCACAATTTGAATATTTTGTGGGCACTTTATCATCAATTTTGGAAACTTCTAAAGTGGGAATTTAGAGATAAAATTGATCAAATTATCACAATATTGAATGATCAAATTCTCAAAATATTAAATGATCAAATTCTCCCCATATTGAATGATAAAATTCTCCCGATATTGAATGATAAAATTCTCCCCATATTGAATCTTATGTTATCCCGCTGGAATATTGACAAATTATGGCAAGCAACAAATGAAAACGTACTTGGAGAAGTATTTCGGGGAAAGGATCTATCAATATCATTTGATACATGGAAATATAGACAAAATGTTCAGGAATATGATATTTTTCTTTATATCTTCATTGGATTTTTCTTTTATATTTCCTCCATAATTCCCTTATTCTTGATTCAGTTCTATAGGAACTTCTATCTCATCAGAGTTTTGGAGTATAATTCCCGCTGCTTTGCGAGAGTAGGAGAAATGATTAGATCTTATAAAATGCTTAGAAATTTTTCTAATTTAAATTGGTATGGTTCTTGGCTTACATTTGTGGACTATATCGAGCTGAACTCGGATCCTGATGACATAGGATTATTGCTACTATTGAAAATTTGGTATGTCAAAAATATCAAATGGTTGCGGTCGCGTTTTCTAGAATGTTGGAAATATCACTCACTTATAAAAACAATTTTGTACGAATTTGAAGTGGATGACTTTCTTTTGAGAGAAAATCGATTGTTTTTACTACAAGAAAAAATCTCTCAATTTGAATCGAAATTCACCCCCCCTATTGGTTTATTTCATGAATTTGAAAAAAGAGAACAGCCAGGAGTTCTTTACTTTCGGTATTTAGCTGAATTTATTCAGCGAGGCCTAACTCATAGAATAGGCTTAATGAATTCTGAATTAAATTCATTGTTTTTAGCAGAAATGCCGATCTTCGCTGCTTTTTATCAGAAGATGACTTCCGTCCCAATTCGCTCATCTTTATATGACCACGTGAGATTTTACCCACTCTACCCAGTACCGTCCTTTTCGAATCGAATTTTATTGATAGGGCCTAAGGAAACTGGACGATCGTACTTGGCTAAAAGTTTAGCAGCAGATTCTTATTTACCTTTAATAAGAATATCTCCTAAAAGTTTTTTGAGGCAGCAGAAACTTCTGTCTCGCTATGAACCCGAGTATACATCTTCAGCTAAACAATCATATCTTGAGCATGAAAATATCCTCAGGTCTCTCGGCTGGTCAGGCAGGCCAAAAGACCTACTTGAGAAGGAGTACTATGATAAAAAACCTCATAAGTTTTTGTATGATCGAGTGAAAAATCCTAACCCTCCAGAGTATTTTTCGAGAAGAGTAATCCAATTCGTATTTGCACTCAAATTGGCAAAATTGATGTCTCCTTGCGTCATATGGATTCCAAGCATTCATGAACTGAATGATTACTTTTACCTTATTGCATTATTGATAGAACTCCTTGGGGATCCATATAATCCCATCGATGGTGAAAAAGAAACCACCATCAAACAAAATATTGTTGTTATTGCCTCAACTGATATTCCAAAAAAAATTGATCCAGTTCTAATAACTCCTCCTCGTAGTAAACGAAGATTTGATACATTTATCAACACTAAAAAGTTGCCTGCCCCATATCGAGAAAAAGAATTTCCTTTGCTTTTACGTAACAAAGGGCTCTACTTGAAAGAAGAATGGAACTGCTATGATGAATTTGGATTAACTACCAAAGGCTTTACTACGCAAGATCTAGTAAAACTTTCTGATGAACTATTTCTAATTAGCATGAGCCAAAATACTTCAGCTATAGACAATGATCTAATTGGAGTAGCTTTGTATAGATCAAATTGGGGTCCTTGTAATTATAATCTGAAGTTCAGTGAATTTTTTCAAGGACTTCCTTATAAGATAGGAAAAGCCATTATACAAAACAAACTAACGTATTTAAAAAATTCCCTAAGACTTAATCTAGATTTCGAGGGTCGAAGGGCAAACTATTTGCATCAATGGTATTTAGAACCTTCAATTGCCGGAACAGTTGCGAAAGAGTTCACCGTATTCTATCATATTTTGGGTTGCTTGGCCGGATCAGTAGCACAAGATTGTTGGTTTTTATCGGAATCAAATAAAGAGAATTGGAGTCGTCCTTTTGATCCTTTCATTGAGAATGATTTCATTCTGGCTTCGAATCTTTTACAGGGTCTTCTGGAAGAGTTTCCGTCGTTGGCAATATATCGGGGTAATTCTGATTACATAACAATTGCTCCTCAGTTCAAAAAAGATATAATGCAAAAAGGATTATCTTCTATACTAGATAAAATCGTTTTATCTAAAGAATTAAAAAATTCCTACGTAGAAGAGGAGGAAACTCCTATAGTTTGTGATTCTAGGACCTGGCGTTTTAGTTTTATTCGCAGCAATCGATTTGAGCATATAAAAGATATAACAATAGAAAATCCATTATTGGATTATCTTCACCTGTTTGGAAGGTTTCAAGAAAGACCAACCCGTCTTTCTAGCTTATATTGGAAGAAATTTTTGATGTCTGGCCCCGACTTCCGGCCTGTTTATGCTGGGAAGGACGATATTCTAGAAAGAAAGACAGCTGCTTTCTGGGAAGCAAAATTATTATACAAAAAGTTTCAAAGGATGGGAATATATCAATTTGACACAGAAGAGTATGCAATGGAGTATAAACCTTTAAATACACCGGTAATCTGTCTAGCTCGTCGATTTCTTTGGGATCCCGTGAGTATTCGCTTTCTAAATAAGCACTCTGCTTTTGAACGAAGAGAACTTTTCGTTCCTAAAGAACTTGTGAAGAGCATTTATCTTACTTATTCTTCAACAAGAGAGCTAAATATCAGTATTAAAAAAACGTTGAAGTCGCTTCTAAAGCGTAAAAAGGTGAGAAAAATAGCCCTAGGAATAAAAATTCAGACTAATGAGGACGATTTACCTCTTAACATTAAAATGGAAGAAAAAGAAAATTTTGAAAATTTCAAACGCTTTCAAGAAATTGGTATCCGATTGAGACGTGTATTACCCTATCCCCAATCGGTGATAAGTGAACGTTGGTTCCGTGAAAAAACACGGGATGATAAATTTAAACAACGTTTGCTCAAGGGAGAAAGGGAAAATATAGATTTATTATCTAATGAATCTCTTATTTATAAAACTCTATTCGAAAGTTATGAATATTTATCAAATTTATTCTTCTCTAATAGAATGTTATTTAAACAAATGATCGATACATTGTTAAAAAGAAAATGGCTTTCTACAAATGCTATTGATTGTTTATTGGCGGAAGGATTAAATAAGAATAAAAAAGCCTAGATCTTTAATTAATTTCAATATAAATTGATATTTGATGTAAGAGTAATCATAGTAAGATGAGCCAAGTCAGTTCTCTTGAACTTGATGAGATATTCTCTACTATGTTTACTCTTTATTTAGGTTTTACGTAGTATACTTTTCTCTTACACTTTTTATTCCGAAGAAAAAATATTTCATTTGCTTCTTTCTATATATTATTATTTTATTTGTTCAAATTCGATCGGTCCGGATTTTCCAAAACCTTTAAAACTTCAAAAAATCAAATCGAATTGAAATAATATCAATCAATTCGATTTGATTTTTTGATATGAACAATTGCAATTGAATTGCTCATTCAATAGGCATTACAACCTATTGAATATGTATGCCTTGAAGAGGATTCGAACCTCCACGCTGTTTAGCACGACATTTTGAGTGTCGCGTGTCTACCATTCCACCATCAAGGCATGGAATATTTCACAATATTAGTTTATTGTATCACTTATATGTCAGTCTATTTTGAATAGATTCATTTACATGAATCAACGTTATAAACAAAGAAACGTGATACATTTCCATAGTATCGTATAGCGTAATGATATATTGTATTAGATTGATCTATCTAATACATTTTTTGAATACCCCATGTTGCCCATGAAATAGAATTTATACATGTTATCATTAATCTATTTCTATAAAATGATTCTATAGAAATCAAAATTTTCATATTAAAAGTAGATTTGGCAGATAGGACACATATTCTATATAGATCTATGGTCATAAATTGATATATATAATACAGTTAGGGAGCATGTACCCAAGATTGTCATTAATCTAATTAATCTATCAATTATTAATTGAATTATTGAGTGTCGCCTAATGATCTATGTAAGATAGTTAGCAATATTCTATGAAATACTAATTCTCTTCTAATTATCATATATAGATGACAAAATAGTATGTTATTGCGAGAAATTTCATGATTTTTTGATCCGAATATTCACGATGGTTTACTTAAACCATTTTATGGTTTATTATTTATTAAGAAATAATAAATCATTGATTTAAATGAAAAACGAAAAATCTCTAAAATAGTAAAAATAGTATGTTATTGCGAGAAATTTCATGATTTTTTGATCCGAATATTCACGATGGTTTACTTAAACCATTTTATGGTTTATTATTTATTAAGAAATAATAAATCATTGATTTAAATGAAAAACGAAAAATCTCTAAAATAGTAAAAATAGTATGTTATTGCGAGAAATTTCATGATTTTTTGATCCGAATATTCACGATGGTTTACTTAAACCATTTTATGGTTTATGATTTATTAAGAAATAATAAATCATTGATTTAAATGAAAAACGAAAAATCTCTTCTTAATAATAATAATATAACCTTAGGAGGTGACCCACACTATGATTACAAGTCTGTTCTATTCTATAATACCTTTAATTCAAAGATCCACACCGATTTTTTTATTTGGGATTTATTATGGTTTTTTATCCACGTTACCAATTGGTCCAGCTCAGATGTACTTTATTCGATCAATTTTGATTCAAAACAAAATTGTTGACAACAGAAAAATTGTTCCTGCAGGGAATTTTATTCTTAGCGGTTCTTTTTTGGCACAACTCGTGATCTTCTCATCAATATATATTAGTCCTATTTATGCAGCTATTTGGAAGCCCCATTTGATGACAATCATGCTTGTTCCCGTTCTATTTTTTCTTATTTTTCAAAGAGCTTTGATTCGGAAATACCCTCGGCTTCAAAATCCGGCAATAGAGTTTTTTATTGGAGTCGCTTTACAACTGCTAAACCCCGCCCTTTTCGGTAAATCTATCTATACCCGATTAATCAATGTGATGCTATTTAGATATAGCGGAAACTTTTTATTTCTGCTGAGTACCGCAGTCGGATGGTTGAGCGGGCAAATTCTTTTCGTAAAAATGACGAAAATTTTTTGTTCACGTGTGGAAAATGATGTTCCCTTAAAAAGGGATAGAAAGGGAGAACTTTTCGCCTTCAGTTTTCAAATTCTTTTCTTTGGATATGCCATGCTGGCATGCTACGGGAGGAATCCTTCTTTCATCGCTACTAAGTGGAATGATTCAAGATCGTTCATTCAAGGTCCTCGAGAGGAACTAGAAGAACTCTCATTAGAGTTATCTGATAAGAAAAAATCTTTTAGGGGTGAGCTAAAAACATCTAAAACGAAAAAAAGACATAAGTCTAGATCTAAAACTCCTATTAATATTCAAGAAAATGAGGAGAATGTTAATAAGCCGTCCATTCCTTTGTCTCCTTCTTTTAGAAAGTTCGTGAGAATTTTATCTTTGGAAGATAAATTGGAGACTAGCACCGATTCAGAGTTATCACCTTTCCTAATCAAAAGGTGGCCATTAATATTGTTTGATTCTAATCGGTTTAACCACCCCCTACGATACGTGAGTATTGGTGATTATATTCTTCGTGGCCCTGTGAGGAGCCAAGTTGCTGAATATTTCTTCGATGTTTGTCTCAGTGATGGCCATCAAAAAATTTCTTTCACAGCTCCGCCAAGTATGTCTTTCTTTGCTAAAATGGCAAACTTGGGTGATCAAAGTCTTGATTCAAATCAGGATCACCTTGATGAATGGATAGAAAAAAAATGGGAGAGGAAAACTTCTTTAGGCGAAGAGCTTGAAAATAGGGTGAGAGCTCTAAGCAATGGATCTCCTGTTGTAAAAATTATTGAAAAAAGAATTCGATTTCGTAAAACGAAAGAAGGAAAGCGCCTTTCAGAAGTTGATGATCCTTTATTGAGCGGGCCATTCCGTGGGTCAATGAATCAATTTAAATCGCCCTGGATGCTCCATTCAGACTTGAAAGAGCAAAAAAAGAAACTATCGGAATCTCAAAATAAAAATCATGATTCTACCAACCGACTGTTTCGGATTTCCTTAATTCCACCAGAAAATAAGCAAAGAATCGTTCAACCACGAATAAAAATTATTTCAAAATGGTGGATAGATAAAATTCGTATGGTCTTATTAGAAGAACAGAACAGAAGAAAATGGTTGGATGAATCTGCTTTGGAGGACTTAAAGAAAAAATATGAGAAAATTTATCCTAAAAATTTATCTTCATTAGAATATATTTTCAATGAAGTGGTCCCGGCGCCTTTAAATAAAAAAATAGAGGAAGGCATCGCTTCTTGCGATAAAAAATTATTAACAAATTATTTATTGCATATTTTTCTTGAAACTACGGGTACCAAATGGGAATTGCTTCTTAGTGTTCTTCCTACCGAGCAGGCTTTGCTTTATGAGCAACTTTTTTTTATTAATTCGGATAGATTCTCAAACTCTGAAGTATCTATGGATATTAAAATATCAGAGAAGGATATTCTGAAGGATTTTGCAGAGATTTCAGAAGAAGATCTGTCTTCTTCTAGTAAGAACGATGAATCAAATATTGATCTTGATCAATATTTGTTTGACAAAGAACAATCTGAGCAAGATATGAAAGATTTTTCGGATTTTCATGAACTTTATGTCCTTTATAGTAAATTGATGGAGCAGGAAAAGAACCGTCTTAATGATTGCGAACCTCGAATCCGAGATTTTAACAGGTTTGTTGTTCCTAAATTGCCTTCTACCCTATTATCTGGAGTTCACGACCCTATAGCTGTCAAAGATTGTCTCGAAGTTCGCCCAAAAAAAGCTCGACAGTTAATAATTATAAAACCCTTTGATAAGCTCCAGGAACTTAAAAAGAAACAAGAAGAAGAAGAACGAAAAAAGAACGAGTTGCTAGAAACAACAAAAAAAGGGTTCTTTAAGTCTTTTAAAGAAGAAGTTCGTGAAGAAGAAGAAACTCCTGAACAAGAAGGAGCGGACAAGGAGGAGGATGAAGAAGAGGATCTCGTATCCAAAGATCTATATGTCTTTAGTTATCCCTATGAAGGAGATTTTCGTCGAGATTTGGTAAAGGGGGCTGTCCGTTTTCAACGACGAAAAGTTTCAGCAATCAACCACTGGATACCGAGACCAGAGTCGATTCTTTTCGGGAGACTAAAATCAATGACTCAAAAGTCACATCACAAACCTGTTTCTAAGAAGGAACAAAAAAAGAAACTAAAAAAAACTTCAAGATCTTTAAGAATTTACGACAAATTTTTGGAGAGACGCGAGAGACGAAAAGAAGATCGTCGCCGTCGAACACAGCAAATCTTCGACGGGGAAGTTATTCACTATGTCAGAGCTTCTCTCTTGTTTACTCATACTTATCTAAGGAAACGATTGTATTTCCCTATTTTAATAATAGCTAAGAATATTGGTCGTACTTTACTGTTTCAAGTTCCCGAATGGGAGCGGGATTGGTCCACTTTGAAAAAGGAATCATATCTCAAATGTAATTATGATGGATATGAATTGACGGACCCGGATGTCCCGAAAAAATTCCTAAAAGATTACATAAAAGAAGGTATACAAATCAAGATTGTATATCCTTTTCGCTTAAGACCTTGGTATGAATCTAACTCTACTGACATTGATAAAAAGACGACTGGGTTCTTAACTATATATGGCACAGAAATTGAAGTACCTTTTGGTAATTCACCAAAAGTGCCTTCTTTTTGGGAACCTATTCGCGAATTGATTTGGAATTATACGTCCGATCGGGCAAAACCTATTATTGAACCTATCCGCGAATTGATAGAATTGATAAAAAAGAATATTAAGACGAGAAACGATAATAAGGCAGAAATCAACCTAGATACTAGGACAGAAATCAGAATCATTCGGACTAGGCCTACTCAATTTTCTTTAGAAATAGTAGAAGATGAACCGTCTTCAATCCAGATGGAAAAAAATTTGGATCTTCCAGATCCAAATGATTGGACAACCACAATGAATGATCGAATCAACCAAATGAATGAAGAGTATCGCTTCAATCTAGATATTTATAATAAATTGAAAGCTGATTTTCAAAAGATAATGGATCAACCTTCTCCTGATATAAAATCCAGGTTGAAAAAAGAGTGGACTCGAATCAAAATTTGGCGTTCGCTTTTCCAAAAGAGAATTATTCGCTTCATTAGGAAGAAATTGCCCTATTTTATGAAAGTTATTTATTTTAGGGTGAAATTAATACTTATTGATCTCAAAATAAGTATGTTCAATATGATCGAGTCAAATTTGAAATTTTGCATGCAATTGAGTCAAAATATTGAAACAATTCAAAAAATATTCAATAGCAATCACCCAATTAGCAAAAACGCCGAATCCAAACGCCAAGGAAAAGAAATTTCCCAAGCCTACGTTTTTCATAAAATCTGGAAAGAAATAAGAAATATGAAAGGATTCTATGTCAAAGATCTAATAGAATCAAGAGCATCGTCTCCTATTATAAAGAAAAATGTGAAAGAATTTTTAAATTCACAAGGAATATTGGATTGCGAGCATCCTGGAGAGTTAACAATTAACCATTGGAAGCAATGGTTAAAATGGTGCGCTGGTTACAGAATAGCTCCACAAAAAAATAAAAAACGTAAACATGTTATTGGCAACCGGTTGGGATGGACTGAATTTGCATCGTTTTTGGGAGAGAAGCGCTTTGCGTCTTTTATAACACGACTCAAGAACCGGATCAAACGTCATAGATATGATCTTTTGGCATATAGTTATCTGGATCATATGAAAGAGGGTAATCACGGACCCGCAATTCAATATATACCGGAACCAGATTATCAAGCTATTACTAATTTTCAAAATCCCGGTTCTTGCAAGAAGAAGAAGAAGAAAAATTCTTCTTCTTGGAAAAAGTTTTTTTCTTCAAAAAAGAAGAAAAAGAATTGTGATTCTCCGAAAAAGAAAAAGAGGAATGTCGATTTTTGCGCAGCGACTAAAAAAAAATATTATAAAAAAAGTCGATATTACAAATTTCAATTCTGGTTGTTCCCAGATCTTAGAAAAAAAATCAAAAATGCAAACAAACTTGGTGACGTTTTTCCTCCGAATATCATAAGAAGACAAATTGAGGAGATGTGGAGATTCCGAGAGATCCAAGTACCAAAAGATTTTGATGTTGATGCTTTTGTTATAGAAAGTCTCCGAAAGAAGGAAGAGGAAAGGCGAAGCAAAGTCGCGGCCCTTGAAGAAATTAAAGAAGCACGAAGAAAACGCAAGGAAGAGAGACTGAAGACAAGACAGGAACGCCACATAAAATTGGAGTCGGCAACTTCTCCAGAAGAAGTCGAAAAATTGAAAAAGGCATTCAAACAAGAAGATGACCAAAACAAGAAGCAACAAATGCGGGAATCAAAGAAAAGATTTCTCAAGCAACAGAGAATTAGACAATTAGCAAAAATAGCTGCCCAAAAAGCTAAAGAGCTCAAAAGAAAAGAGAGGAGACGTAAATTGGAGGAATTACGTCGGAAAAGTAAATCTAAATCTTCGAAAAGAACAAAAAATTACAGAGATTTTCTAGTTCGAGACTTCTATAAGATTTATTCTCCCAAACTAAATATTGATAAAATCAATATAGAAAAAGAAGAAGTGCGAATGGCAATAAAGGAGATTATTTTGAAACAAGATGCTAAGAAAGCGTCACAAGGTGATAAAAGAGCATGGGACCGAGTTAAATCAAAATTGGATGAGAAATACAAAAAAGTCGGAGAACCCTCCAAGACCAAACCCAAGAAAGCCGATCAACAAGAGATACACGATCCCATAACTGCCAGAACTCAATATCTGAAAGAACAGAAACGCCTTCAACGGGAGGCAAAACGCCTTGCAAGGGAGGCAGAGGAGCTTAAATTTGGGGGACAAGAAGCAGTTGAACTAAGAAAAGAACTAGAAAAAGAAAGATTAGCCTATCGGGAAATGGCTAAAAATATTTATACTTGGAGAATGAAATTCGAGCTCGAAAAACTGCCACTAACTCCTTGGGTTTCCAAGTTCAGAAATGCGGCTCGTTTTTTTGATAAGAAAAAATTAGGCAACGAGACTGCTGTAGCCAACTTACTTTTTCCATATGCCGAAAACGGAGATCTTGACTTCGAATTATTGGAGACTGTATTGTATCTCAAAAGTGTCTTTCCAAAACATAATGATATACGAAGAGTTTTTTGCGAGGCAGCCCGAAGATCTATGCCACTTGTACCGGGGTACTTTAATGACCGATTCTTTGTATATAAAATTGCGAGTCTTTTATTCAAACTAAAGAAGAAAAAGATTTCTGTACATTTTTTTGATAGATCTCAACGGCGAAGAAAAATACAGGATGTAAATGAAAAAATTTCGAGTTCTTTCATTTTCGAAGATCTTTTTCTTCCAAGACGTCGCAGAGAATTTCGAATCTTGAATCTTTTGAATCTGGAAAACCATTTGGATGAGAGTGTAAGATTTCATGGTAAAGAGATACCAAATGACGAAGGTCTAATGAAAAAAAACGAACATCTGATCGTAGATACAAGGCAAAAGATAAGACGTTTTCTTTGGCCTCGTTATCGATTAGAAGATCTTATTTGCATGAATAGATTTTGGTGGAATACCAATAATGGTAGTCGATCTGCTATGTTGAGGGTACGCATGTATCCCAAAATAGATCATTGGGAACATATTCAAAATCATTTATATTCTATAAGGCACAGTTTTATTTCGATAAGAGAGATTTTTCAAAAATTCGGAAATCATGCCAAAAGTTTCTTGGGTACGAAACAGTCGCCGGTTGCTGGACAAAACGAAGCTCTAAATGAGGTAAAGCATAAAAAAGAAGACTCTTTTTGCAGCATAAGTTCGTCTGTTCCTTCTGACCCCTCCCCGTACAAAGAGCTTCTTACAATACTCAGAAGAATAATAAGCTCGCTTAGAGATTCTATTATGGAATGGATAGGTTCACTTTTTTCTAAACTTAGAGATTTTGTTATCAAATCGATGAGAGAACTTTTCTCTAAACTTAGAGATTTTGTTATCAAATCGATGAGAGAACTTTTCTCTAAACTTAGAGATTTTGTTATCAAATCGATGAGAGAACTTTTCTCTAAACTTAGGGATTTTGTTATCAAATCGACGAGAGAACTTTTCTCTAAAGTGAAACTTCAACTTAAAGTAGTCCTAACTCCTCTTAAAAAGAAACTGAGAAAATTGATAGATCCGCTTATAAATAAGTTGAAAACTCAACTTATCAACTTTATAAGCTTCCTAAGAAACCTTATAAATGAAATTACAGTTAAACTTATCGATTTTCTAAGTTTCCTAAGAGATGTAATAGACGGACTATTAGTTGAGCTAAGAAAACATAGAACTTTAAGTCGTTGGGAGAAAATGAAGAATCGTTGGGAGAAAATGAAGAACTGGAAGTTAGTTAAGTTTTTTAGTGCTGTTTTCACAATTTGTGAGGCGTATAATGTTTTAGTTGCATGTTGGAAGAGAGTAAGGTAAAAATCAGTTATATGGCTGGTTGCTTTAGTAACTTACTAAAGCAACCAGCCATAGCTGTGTAAGCCTATTCCTAATAAATCAACGCCTAAATAACATGTCCAAACTAGAATAAATCCTAGAGAAGCAACAATCGCCGGTTTTTGTCCTTTCCAACCCCTGTTTATTCTAGTATGCAAATAAATTGCAAATAGAATCCAAGTTATTAATGCCCAAGTTTCTTTTGGATCCCAGCTCCAATAAGATCCCCATGCTTCGTTGGCCCATACTGCCCCGGAAAGTATACCTATAGTTAAAAGAGAAAATCCTAAACTAATAGCACGATAACTTAATTGGTCTAATTGGTTAGTAAAGACCCATTTACGATAATTTATAAGTGAAAGGTCAAAAGTATGTTTCACTTCTTTTTTTTCTTGGTCGTGTGAATTTTGAAAAATCTTTTGATTTATTTGGGAGGCAATGACCAATAAAGCTATGGATGATAGGGATCCACATAAAAGAGTTGCATAACTGAGCAATATCATACTTACATGCATCATTAACCAATGAGATTGTAAAGCGGGTACTAACATTGCAGATTGCTGCATTTTATCCGGAAGACCTAAAGTAGCAAAACCATGAGTTAACATAGCACTTGGTGCGGTGATTGCACCTAACCACCAAGCATCCTGGCCCCGTAGTTCTATCACTATATGAATCATGGAGGAAGTCCATGAAAGGAACATGAATGACTCATACAAATTACTTAACGGTAAATGTCCCGAATAGAGCGAACGGGAAACTAATACTCCCGTTATACAAATACACGTCACTATCATGCCCTTGCCTCCCGAATTACTTAGTTTTTCACTTTTATAAACTAAGGTTCCCCAATAAATAAGAGTAATCACAAAAGTAAGAGAAAAAGAGACATGAGCTGATATATGTTCTAGAGTTATAAATATCATAATAAACCCATTTATTTTTGAATATAGGATTCGTTTCGTAAGAAAAAGAGAAAATCGATTGATATGTAATCAATCATATTGACATAGATCAAAGAATGATAGTAATTTACTATCATAGGTACTCCATAAGTAATAGATATCTATAGATATTAGATATGGAAGGGATACTAACCTATAGTATCTTATTATACTATAATGCCGCCACTCGGATTCGAACCGAGATGCTCTAGCGCTGCTTCCTAAGAGCAGCGTGTCTACCAATTTCACCATGGCGGCTTACGTTCTAATATATCTAATATATTCTATCTGATCTATATTCGACTATTTTTGCGAGATTGCCAATGCAAAAATAGCCTATTTATTTACCTTCGATATTCGATATTGGATATTATAACGGAGTATGGCGCAGTTTGGCAGCGTGCCACCTGGGGATGGTGGAGGTCGTAGGTTCAAATCCTGCTGCTCCGAAACCCATAACTAACTCCTGAGGAGTTAAAGGCTGCTTAGGCCAGGAAGACGTAGTAGGATACTGAAGATTCTTGAGATCTTGACAATCATGATGAAAACTTTCATCATTGTCATCACCTATTTCATAGGCATCATTATTGTCATCACCTATTTCATAGTCATCATCATTGTCATCACCAATTTGATAGAGATCATCATTGTCATAACCCATTTCATGGTCATTATGATTGTCATAACTCATTTCATGGTCATTATGATTGTCATAAAAAGACCATAGATTTGACAAAGACATTCCTTCTACGCCTATTTCGTCAATAAGACAAACACCTCTTGCGTCCCCTGGTTCCAGAAAAATATCTCTTTCTAAGAGACTTTCAATTAGTTCGGGTTCTTGCCTTGTCCTTCTTATATAAGTTTCTAAAATATAAGTCCGCAATAGGTTCATAAACCCTGCATCGGAGCCGGATTCGTCGTGGCGACGACGATCATAAGGAGACATATGAGGTTGATGAATCATCATACGACCGTTTTCGCTTAATACTCGTTTAGTAAACGCCCCCCCGTGTAGAAGGAAAGCTCCCATTGAAGCATTTAACCCGAAGCCTGCTGTAGATACATCCCCTGTTACGAATTGCATAACATCATAAACAGCTACGCCCTGTAGCATTCCTCCACCTCGACAGGAAATAAAAAACATGAAGTCTTTTGTTTGATCTTCTTGATTTAAATAAATCATGCATTTCATTATTTGGTCAGCAGGTTGTTTTTCTAGCGCTCTACCTAAAAAAAGGTATCTTCCAAAAAATAGTCTGTAATATAATTCCACCCACATTTCCTCTTCTTGTAGGTTTTCTTCTGGGTTTGGTTTTTTTTCTTCTGGGTTTGGTTTTTCTTCTTCTGGGTTTGGGTTTTCTTCTTCTGGGTTTGGGTTTTCTTCGTTTTCGTATTCTTCTTCTTCGTTTTCGTATTCTTCTTCTTCGTTTTCGTATTCTTCTTCGTTTTCGTATTCTTCGTTTTCATTTTCTTCTTCTTCGTATTCTTCTTCTTCGTATTCTTCTTCTTCGTTTTCTTCTTCTTCTTCGTTTTCTTCTCCTTCTTTTCCTTTCCCATCCCCCACCCCCAGATAGGGAACTTTTGGAATGTTCGTTAAATTCAAGCTCATTACATTACATTACATACTTTCCTATTTCACCCATTAAAAAAGCTACATATCATCTTCTTCCGGAGAAAGAAGAAGCTGTATATGAGTTTATAACCTAAACTCATATTTTTCCAGCTTTTTCATAACATGAGTTTTGGTCTACTCGATAAAAAAAAAAAGAATCTTTTTCTTTTCAAAATAAAATTTAGATTCTAAATGAAAAAAAATCTTTACATATCCTCCATTCTTTTTTTTTTTTAATAAATTTTAGTACAAATTCTCCTTCATCTGCTAAGAGAGGAAGAAAAACCCTTGGTTTTTTGCATTATTAGTTCTGTCGGTAGGTCCGGGATTGGTCCCGTTGTTATCATACTATTATTATCTTCTTTCCAAAAAAGCTCTCAATCTCGTTAGATCAAAAAAAATTGATTTGAGCGGGTACTCCAGGTTGAGGAGTGACTCAAGATATCAGTATTTCTTGGTCTTCTCCTAATGCTTGCGCATTTTAAGAAAAAGACGTTCATCATTTGCTGTTCAGATTGCAACAGAAGAATAATTTTGAGTTTGAAAGATAGGCCATAATATTCATATACCGCTCTATTTGTTTCCGTTTCCATTAATATTCTAGATAAGGAAAAAACTTAATGTCATCGGAAATGGTAAAATTTCTATGCGCCATACTCACAATTTCTATGTTCCATACTATTTTGACTAGGAAGGACGTAACCATGGTTTAGATGGGGTCTAAACCGATAACGCTAAATAGAATATAAAAGTGCCGACTATTCAACAACTTATTAGAAATGCGAGACAGCCAATAAGAAAAAGAAAAAAATCTCCTGCTCTTCGAGGATGTCCTCAACGGAAGGGAGTATGCGCTAGGGTGTATGTGCGACTCGTTTGGATCAGAAGCTGAAACGGACCAGGAAATTGAACAATAGTTTTCTTCTGTGAAAAAGTACAGATCTATCAGTTTCCTTGTACCGGGGAAAATGAAATTTATGGTTTTAAATTGATGCAAATCCAATCACCTTTACGTAGGATGAAAAGCACTTCCTCATTGGTAGCGAATGGTCATCAATCCATTGAGCGAGGAAAAAAAGCAATTTGAAAAAACATAAAGATTCTTTTTATATTGCTGCGAGAACGGACAAAAGGTCAGCTATCTTGCGAACTCTCACAAATAGATGTCGTTACTGTATCTATAAATCTTTTGAGTCTTTAGAATTATCTATAAATCTTTTGAGTCTTTAGAATTATCTATAAATCTTTTAAGTCTTTAGAATTATCTATAAATCTTTTAAGTCTTTAGAATTATCTATAAATCTTTTAAGTCTTTAGAATTATCTATAAATCTTTTAAGTCTTTAGAATTATCTATAAATCTTTTAAGTCTTTAGAATTCGGGGGGGGAAAGAGTAGAGCTAGAGATGGTAAAATATACAAGTTACCAAATACTCATCTCATATCTTAGGGCTCCGGCGTATAGAGAGGACCTTACCGTTAGAGAAATAACCATAGAAACGAAGAAATCCATAATAAAAAAAAAAAAGAAAATAAATAATATATATTTTCTATATTCTTTTTATTACTTAAATGCAAGGTCCAATCCCCTGCCTACTTGGAAGGTGCCTAACTGAAAGGAATTATGGTTGGGAAGGTTAGAGTAGCAAAAGCCATTGGAGTCATATTTTTTATACATTAGAAAAATCAGTTTTATTTTGAAAAGAAAAATGATTGATCAAAAAATAGATTAGTCATTTATGAAGAATCAACTTCAATGACCAGAGTTAAACGTGGGCATATCGCAAAAAAACGTCGAAAAAAGATTCTTGCATTTGTATCAGGCTCTCGGGGAGCCCATTCAAAACTTTTTAGGGCTGCTAACCAACAGAAAATGAGAGCTTTAGTTTCCGCTCACCGAGATAGAATTAAGCGGAAGAGAGATTTTCGTCGTTTGTGGATTACTCGGATTAATGCAGCATCCCGTGCTAATGGATTCTCGTATAATAAATTTATACAATTTTTATACAAAAGGCAGTTGCTTACAAATCGTAAAACACTTGCACAAATAGCTGTATTAAATAATAATTGCTTCTCTATGATACTAAAATAATATTCCTGTATTATGAAATAGGAACACCCAATCTCCCGGGGAAATTCTCCGGGAAACTAAAGACAATACGAAAATGAATTCGGAATGACTTGGATAATGAAATTTTTCATTTTATTTATAGAAATAAAATAGAATAAAATCTGCACTATCTTTGTTAGATATCCCAGCTTCAATTAAATGGAGGAGTCTTAGGCTCTAATTACTTTTGAATTTAAAGAAAGAAAGGGTATTAAAGATAGAATACGAGCTTGTTTAATAGCCCTAGCTATTAAGCGTTGTTTTTTCAACGTTAATCGATTCCTTCGACGAGATAATATTTTTCCTTGCTCACTAATAAATCGACTAATTAAGCTAATATTTTTATAATCCATTTGCTCTCCAGGCTGAATTGGAGATAAACGTTTTCGAAAAGAATGCTGATTTGGAGAAAATCGCTTAGATACATTCCGAAAAGATGATTTAGATCTAAATCTAAACTTAGATTTACTTCTCAATTTAGATTTACTTCTCAATTTAGATCTATTTCTAAACTTATTAGATCTATTTTTAAAATATGGCTTATATGTATTCCGAAAAGATGGCTTCATTTTATTCATAGTTTGTTTTATGAACCTTTCAAATACTATTTGATTTTGTTTCAAAATATTTCGAAAAGAAATATTGACAGTAACATATTTTGAAATATATACATACAAAGAGAAAGAAATAAATATCTTGAATATATTTTTTATATTTGGGTATAAATGTGAAATTCAATCTATTTTTTTATTTCTCCATGAATGGTATGCTTGTAACAATAAGGACAAAATTTCTTTAATTCCAATCGATGAGGAGTATTGCGGCGATTTTTTCGAGTCGTATATCTTGAAATACCCGTTGATTTTTTTTCAACACTGTCTTGGATACAACTACTACATTCTAAAGTAATTGTTATTCTTACATTTCCACTCTTGGCCATATAACTTACTTTTGGTATTGTATCTACTTCTTTTCTTTTCAATTTGAAAAAAAAAAGAGAAGAAAGAGAAAGGGATAGAAGTTGTCTTAAAAATGATTAAAGATTTTATTACTTAATTCATTCTCGTAATAAAATCTTTAATTAAGATTTTCAAGTAGCTGATTATTTGGGGAACTTTTGGATCTAGATTTTGTTAATCCTAACTTCACCCTCCCCTTCTAAAATCTTCTTTATCCAAGAAGAAAAGGAAAGTTAAAAAAAGGGAAAAGTCAGGGCATCTGGGAAAAAACGATTTATCTCAATTAATAAACCGGCTAAAAATCCCAAACATAAAGTAGCTAACACAGGCGCTGTGGAAAGATATGTTTTTATATCTTGCATTGTTCGTAAGTTCTCCTTCTCAAGAATGATAGATATATCATATGGTCAACTACACCCGTAGTTTACGAGTAACTGCAAACAGATATTTGTATTTAGCACAAATTGGTTTTTTTATTACAATGTAATAATCAAATAGACAGCTTATAGATTCTATCTTCCGTGTAGTCTATTCACGTGGGAACCAAGGTAGATAAATGTGGAAAACAAAAGAAAATTATTGTAATATACAAATATTGAATAAAATATACTCACGACTAAAAGGGATGTAGCGCAGCTTGGTAGCGCGTTTGTTTTGGGTACAAAATGTCGCAGGTTCAAATCCTGTCATCCCTACTTTCTCCTAAAATCTCCTATAAAAGAAATAAAAAAGTGATAGTTATTAAATTCAATGAAACATCATCAAATAAGTGATTGGAGCATACCACATGCAGACCTTTCTTTTCTTTCAAAAAAAAAAAGAAAAAAAGCGCTCTTAGTTCAGTTTGGTAGAACGCAGGTCTCCAAAACCTGATGTCGTAGGTTCAAATCCTACAGAGCGTGATCCTGCTTCTTTATTTTCCTTTTTTCTGATCGATCTTCTTGTCCATTAGACTGAAAAAGCTAATGGGATCTAATCCCTTAGAATCAGTAGGAGACCCGTTCATAATATGGCCCTAAATCAAATATCCAATTTATCGCCGCGTCGGTACTGTAAATATGCAGTTACAAATAATCCAGCCAAAGTTATAGGAATTAGACCTAACACAATTCCGGATAACAAAACTTCAATCATATTTTCTATTATTAAAAAAGAATAGGTAAGGATTAATAGCTAATCTACATAGTACCTCAAATTGACTTGGAATCTCCATTCTTATTGAGGTTTTTTCTATTTCAAATAAGTTCTATACTGCTTAACCCGATGAATAGGACTGAGGTGAAAATAAGCAAAACTAATAAAAAACCAAAATAACTAATTATAGTAAGCATGGAAGAAATCAATGAAAAAAATTGATACGTATTTTTGTCAGGCAATTACCTCAATTTATTCTTTAGGAGCAGAAAAAAGAGTTGAAATAAATAGATACAAAGTTAGCATTGAATATCTAATAATAATGTTATCAACAAACATAGAGGGAATATAGAATAAAAAGATATTCTGCTATCAAAAAAGTCAAAATGAAATCCCCCACCTTAGAAATAAAATAATATCAATTGTGTAGTAATTTCACTAATGATTCTACTTGCTTTCTATATTAAAGCAAAATTCTATTGCTATGTTAAAAGCAGGCTAGCTATACTTAGTATACTTCAAATATACCCTTGGTATCATATTGACAATCAAGCAAGGATTGTAGAAAATATCAGTAGTTTTCCATTTCCTGATCTCTTTCATGGGATCAATTTACCCTTGATTTAAAAATAGTATGTGGAGCTTAGCATGTCTGGGAATACGGGAGAACGCGCTTTTGCTGACATTATTACTAGTATTCGATATTGGGTTATCCATAGCATTACTATACCTTCTCTATTCATTGCGGGTTGGTTATTTGTCAGTACGGGTTTAGCTTATGATGTATTCGGGAGTCCTCGGCCAAATGAGTATTTCACAGAAAGCCGACAAGAGGTTCCATTAGTAACTGGCCGTTTCGATTCATTAGAGCAACTAGATGAATTTACCAGATCTAGATCTTTTTAGGAGGTATTAATGACTATAGATAGAACCTATCCAATTTTTACAGTTAGATGGTTGGCCGTTCACGGGCTAGCTGTACCTACGGTTTTTTTCTTGGGATCAATAACTGCAATGCAGTTCATACAGCGATAAACTTTTTTTATAAACTAAATCACGGAGCTATTTATGACACAATCAAACCCAAATGAACAAAATGTTGAATTGAATCGTACTAGCCTCTATTGGGGGTTGTTACTTATTTTTGTACTTGCTGTTCTATTCTCTAATTACTTTTTCAATTAGGAACTCTTACCCAAAAATATTATTTTCTTACCCAATTCAATTTGCTGAAATAGAATATTTCAGTGTATAATATTAAACAATTTAATAATTTAAAAACAAAAAAGGAAATTAACAGAAATGAAAAATACCACCGGAAGAATCCCTCTTTGGTTGATAGGTATTTTAATTGGTATTCTGCTTATTGGTTTACTAGGTTTTTTTTTTTACGGTTCTTATACCGGATTAGGATCTTCCTTGTAGCAAAAAGGGCGTCTGCTCTAATAAGAGAAAGATTCAGAAAGGACTAGAAAAGTGAAAACTTAAAAAAAAAAAGATAAGATCTTACTCTTCACACAAAGAAGGGTAAGATCTTATCTTTATTTTTTTCGTTTTTTTCTTTTTCCAAAATGTGCTTTTATTAAAAAAAAAATCAATTAATGGTTTTTTTACGCATCTGCATTTCTAGAATCTTTGTTCATATTATAAATATAAGTACAACTAATTCCTATATATAATATATCCTTATTCTTCACAATCAATATATTCGAACAGAGGGAAGGGGAAAATGAAGGATTTTGGAAAAGTATGACTTTATTGTTACAATTTTGAATTTATTGTACATTAATTGCATTAATCTATCATAAGATAGAGATTCAAATCTTTTCCTAAAAATTCATTTCGACTAATTGAACTTTCTCAAATTGTTTCTTTTTAAGAACCAGAAATATCTGTGCTAAAACGACAGATGCTAAGAATAATAAAAGACCTTGAACACGTAAAGGATCTTGAAGTACTATTTCTGCATTTTCCTGACCAAATCCACCTACATTAGGGTTATTCGTTAACGACTGATCCGCCTTGATGAATTCGCCTTCTGAAACAAGAAGTTCTGGTCCCGGAGGTACAAAGTCTACCACTTGTCGACCGTCTGCTGAATTATCAATAGTTATTTTATATCCACCTTTTTCTTTACGTGCAATTTGACTTATTTTACCCGTTGCTGAAGCGTTGTACACTGTATTGTTGCTTTTGCTCCCATCGGGATAAATTTGTCCTCTTCCTCTATTACCACCTACATATATGGGATATTTCAGGAAGTGAGCTGCTTTATTAGTAGCGGGATTTGGTGAAAGGATGGGAAACACAATTTCACTATATTTTTGACCAGGAACAGGACCTATTATTACAATATTTTTTTGATTGGGACGATAGTTCTGAAAATAAAGATCACCTATTTTTTCCTTAATCTCAGGAGAAATACGATCCGGAGGAGCTAATTCGAAACCTTCGGGTAAAATAAGAACAGCTCCTACATTTAAAGTTCCTTTCTTGCCATTAGCAAGAACTTGTTTTATTTGCTTATCATAGGGTATTTTTACAACTGCTTCAAAAACGGTATCAGGAAGAACGGACTGTGGAACTTCAATCTCCACAGGTTTTTTAGCCAAATGACAATTGGCACATACAATACGCCCAGTTGCTTCTCGAGGATTTTCATAACCTTGCTGTGCAAAAATGGGATATGCATTTGCAATAGATGTGCAAGTCATTATATCTATCAATATTAAGGCGGAAATTGATTGAGCTATCAACTTTTTCATCCAGTCATCATAAGTTTTTCTATTTTGCATGGTTCAATTTTTTGTTACAATTCTTTTATTTCAAATAAATGGTAGTAGGTAACTATGATAGTTACCTGCTTGCAATTCTGCTACTATATTAAACCTAAAGCTAAAAAATAAGAAGTATTGCCCGGGTGAGAAACCATTTGTTATTCATTCATCGAGTGATAAATTACTACAAGTGAAGGAGATGTACGATTCAAACGACGGAAAATCCAATATTTGAAAATTGTGTCTAAGATGACTGGAAAAGTTGAAACAAGACCAGATATTATTCGTTCGTTATGGGCAAATCCATAATTTTCGAAGATCCAATCGATCATCAGTTCCCAACCATGGGGCGAATGAAACCCAATACATAGATCGGTTGCCAAAAGAATAGAAAAGGCTTTCATTGTATCGCTTAGGCTGTAGAAGACTTCTTGGATCCAAGAATTGAGAATGCCGAGTTTATTCTTACCCAGAATGAGACAAACACTTAGAAGAACCAAACCTATTAGATTTGCTATTAGGTGTGAGATGATTTGGATACAATCTTGATTATATATTTTGACTAATTGGATCATTTTTTTCTGCATTTCTACACGAATATCTTGCGAATGCGTTTCCGAAGAATCTTCCATCATTATTTCTAACAGGAAGAGTTCCTCTATTTTTTCAAATTTTCTTATAGTGTCTTCTTCTTGTAAATAATCAAAAATTTTTTTTGATTGACCAGTATTCCACCAATTTGTAACCCAAGATTCTAAACCGTTCTGTAATGAAATTGAAATTCCCCAAGGCAATATTATTAAACATGTAAGATATTGTAGAGAAGCTAATGCTTTATATTTGACAACTTCCAATTCGTGAATCGTTAACGAGCTCGATTGGCTCGTTAGCTCTGCCCAAAATCTGAACAAAGTACGAATTATAGAACGAGGTATGAGATCCATAGAATGATCTTTTGCATAATTATTCGACCTCGAGAGAAAATATCTTTCGATCGGATGAGGGATGATTTGTTCCGAGTGAGAAGTAGAGTAAGAAAGAAAGGATAAATCCTTTAAAATCGTTTCGTTTAGATCTGGACTAATTTTGAATTCTTGACCCGAAGAATCGCTTCAATTGGCAAATAAAATAAATGAAAGTTTAAGTCTAATAATACCAATTTTGTTTTCTTTAATTATTTATTCTTTTCTTTAATTATTTATTCGAGCGCATATGTAAAAAAGTGTAAAAAAGTATAGTCATTTACTTCATTGTATTCTTTTGAGATGTTATATCCGTTTTTATTAGAACCTTTTGTCCCTTTCTAATAGATAAAGAATAATATGGAGTGGAGTGTCTGCTAACTGCCAAAAAATATTATGGTTCCATAAGTAAGATTTCGTGTTGGTGGAACATAAACTGACTATATGGTCATGGTCTTCCCCCCTCATTTCAAAATCCTTCAATGGATACGCGCAAAAAACGGGCTAATTCGGCAGCTTTTTGTTCCATTTCGCGCAGGGTCAAATTTTCTTCAGTACGAGTTAAGGGAATGTCTTGTTGGCCCTTTATTTCCATATAAATAACACGACGAGGAAATATACCTTCTTGAACTTCCATTTTGATCGCCTGAATATCCTTCATAAGAAATCGGAGGAAAATACGACGATTTCTTCCGGGAAATCCCCAGCGAAAAAGGCATACAACTCCTTCTTTTTCATCAAACTTATTATAACCACTACCCACATTGCACAAAATAGTGCACCATAAATAAGAGCTAATGAACAGACCTGCAATCCCATAAAAACACATTACAATTCCTTGTGGAACAAAAAGTATTTGCTGAGATGACAATAAGGGTATCAGGTTCCTACCGAGGTAACTTGAAATTCCGACCACAAAAAATCCTAGTGAACCCAAAAACAGGAGACAAGCAAAAAAAAAATTGCTTATTTTTCGAGACCCTTTTATGGGTTCTATCCAGAGCCATTTGGATCGCCGATTCATAACAAAGTACGTCCTATTTAATTTGAGGGATTGAACAAATTTTGACTCCCATCCAGAAGTCATTCTCATAAATTGGCTATATTCATAAACTAGCCATATACATATAAGCATTTCACAAAAATAATATATCTCAATTTGATTATTCTTCTTTTTCTGTGCTATTTGTCTGTTCTTTTTTGAGCATCCAAATTTTATTTATTGATTATCAAAATAATACTTGATTGTATCAGTCGAAAAAAAAAAGATATCAATCTCTCTATTCAATATATAAGCATATTTTGAAGTAGAAGTAAGAAATTCACACACAGATCTAATATGTCTCATACATACATATGATACGATATACATTTCTATTTTTTTACCATATACATCTATCTATATTTTTGTTATTTATCAATTATATGAATAGATCTAAATAATAAAAAAAGGAATTATTTATAACATATATATTGATTGATCATACTCATTCATAAAATTTCGTTTTTTTGAATATAAAAGTAAAGAAAAATCATTGTAACTGCTGGAAAAAACAAGCCCACCAAAGGTACTAAGAGAGAGGGGAAGTTGTTGATTATCATATCAAAAGTATATTTATTGTTATTGAAGTATTTTTTTTTTTTATCTATTACAAAGATAGATTATAAGATCAAATGAGTAATAGGACCAAATAAGCGGACGTGTCTTTCTTCGTAAAATACCTACTTTTGTAAAGTAATTTATTACTTTACTTTGTAAGATACAAAACAAATGGGACCAATTACCACATTGTATATTGGTAGATATAAATGATAAAATAGATCCGCTTCTCAATTCTATCTTTTGAAACTGTTCTATTAAATAGATAGATGTTCACCTTTGAGACAAAGGTCTAATTCCATAGCATAATCTGTCTCTAATGCGAGAAAGTTACATAGTATCTACTTTTTCTTATAAAGGGGTATTTTCATGGGTTTGCCTTGGTATCGTGTCCATACTGTCGTGTTGAATGATCCTGGCCGGTTAATCGCTGTGCATATAATGCATACAGCTCTAGTTTCTGGATGGGCCGGTTCTATGGCTCTTTACGAATTAGCAGTTTTCGATCCATCCGATCCTATTCTTGATCCAATGTGGAGACAAGGTATGTTCGTTATACCTTTTATGACTCGTTTAGGAATAAAGGATTCATGGGGTGGATGGAGTATAACTGGAGAAACTATATCTAATCCAGGTATTTGGAGTTATGAAGGTGTGGCCGGGGCCCATATTGTGTTTTCTGGCTTGTGCTTTTTAGCAGCTATCTGGCATTGGGTATATTGGGATCTAGACGTATTTTGTGATTCCCGTACAGGAAAACCTTCTTTAGATTTGCCTAAGATTTTTGGAATTCATTTATTTCTCTCAGGAGCAGCGTGTTTCGGATTCGGAGCATTTCATGTAACGGGTTTGTATGGCCCCGGAATATGGGTGTCTGATCCTTATGGACTAACTGGGAAAATACAACCTGTAAATCCGGCATGGGGAGCTGAAGGTTTTGATCCTTTTGTTCCGGGAGGAATAGCTTCTCATCATATTGCAGCAGGTATATTGGGTATATTAGCAGGTCTATTCCATCTCAGTGTTCGTCCTCCCCAACGTTTATACAAAGGATTACGTATGGGGAATATTGAAACTGTCCTCTCCAGTAGTATTGCTGCTGTATTTTTTGCAGCTTTCATTGTGGCCGGAACAATGTGGTATGGTTCCGCAACCACTCCGATCGAATTATTTGGTCCTACTCGTTACCAGTGGGATCAGGGATACTTCCAACAAGAAATAGATCGACGGGTTCGTGCCGGTCTGGCTGAAAATCTAAGTCTATCGGAAGCTTGGTCAAAAATTCCTGAAAAACTTGCTTTTTATGATTATATTGGGAATAATCCAGCTAAAGGGGGGTTATTCAGGGCGGGTGCAATGGACAATGGAGATGGAATTGCCGTTGGTTGGTTAGGACACCCTATTTTCAAAGATAAAAAGGGACATGAGCTTTTTGTACGTCGTATGCCTACCTTTTTCGAAACATTTCCAGTCGTTCTAGTAGATGAAGAAGGAATTGTGAAAGCCGATGTCCCTTTTAGGAGAGCAGAATCCAAATATAGTGTTGAACAAGTAGGTGTAACTGTTGAATTCTATGGTGGTGAACTTGATGGAGTTAGTTTTGGTGATCCTGCTATAGTCAAAAAATATGCTAGACGTGCACAATTAGGTGAAATTTTTGAATTAGATCGTGCTACTTTGAAATCGGATGGTGTTTTTCGGAGTAGTCCAAGGGGTTGGTTTACTTTTGGGCATGCTACATTTGCCCTTCTTTTCTTTTTTGGACATATTTGGCATGGCGCTAGAACTCTATTCAGAGATGTTTTTGCCGGTATTGATCCGGATTTGGATGCTCAAGTAGAATTTGGTGCATTCCAAAAATTGGGAGATCCAACTACTAAAAGACAAGTGGTATAATATGATATTGCTCCGCTTATTAATGCAATATAATTTGCATCTCAGAAATTAAAATCTTTTGCTTTTGATTTCACTTTTTTAAAATGTTGTAATTAGTACGAAAGCTATCTCTATTAATTATAAACTACGATCGAATTTATGGAAGCATTGGTTTATACATTCCTTTTGGTATCGACCTTAGGAATCATTTTTTTCGCTATTTTCTTCCGAGAACCCCCCAAAGTTCCCGATAAAGGGGGAAAATAATTTCCTATTTTTCTAATCCTCTTTCTTATTTATAAAAAAAAGACCTTCCCGATCGGGAAGATCTTTTTTTTCAACTAGTCCTCGTGCTCTTCAAAAGGATCTCGAAGTTGTTCAGAAGGTTGTCCAAAGGCGGTGTATAGGGCATAACCGGTAAAGCTAACAAGTAAACAAGATATGGAGATAGCGACTAAGGTTGCAGTTTCCATTGATAGGTAATCCTATGTATGTATGTATATATACATAATAGTATACAAAGTTAATTAAATCTCAACCAATACTCTTTTTTTATGGCTACACAGACCATTGATGATACTTCCAGAACCGGGCCATTACAAACTACTGTAGGAAATTATTTAAAACCACTTAATACAGAATCTGGTAAAGTTGCTCCCGGATGGGGAACTACTCCTTTTATGGGCATTGCAATGGCTCTATTTGCAATATTCTTATCTATTATCTTAGAGATTTATAATTCTTCCATTTTATTAGACGGAATTCCAGTTAGTTGGGTCTAGAAAAACTAGAAAATCTACCCGGATCCCGAGTTCACAAAAAAAAAGTAACTAAAGAAGAATGTTAATGTTAAATAGCTTCTATTTTTAGGTTATGACGTTCTGGTAGTTTGATCGTGTAATTTCTTTAACTTAAAAAAAAGGATTTTTGGAATTATGGGTGTGCGACTTGTTAAAATTGATCTCTATTCTAGTACAGAAAACCGGTCTGTTGTCTTTAGAAAGACGGTTCTCCTACCTCGTTAGATATTGCTCTAATAATTAATATCCGGAGCACGAGGTATATAATTCAATAAAATCTGAACTATGGTTTATATCTTTTTTTAAGACCTCGTGACCAAGCTTCTTAATAAGAAGAAAAAACTCTGATAATAGATTGAGAGATCTATCTTCCTCTTTATACTGATGCTCACCAAAGAATGAGATAGTATTCTATTTTTATTACTTAGTATCGTAAGTAACAATGAAATGCAAAGGTTATAACCCATAAAACCTTTTGAGTATTTGAAAAATCATCGGGGTGAAATGAAAATCTGGGGTTTAGATTTATTCATCTATTGAGTTGAGATCTCGACAAGATAATTCCTATGGATCGTCCATACTAGTTGTTCTCTAAGTGATTTATATCATGAATAGGATAAAAGATCGTTCAAAAGGCCTATAGCGATTTATTTTGCATAAGAATAGAAGAATGAGCCAACTTGAAATTTGAGCATTATCACTATGAAGTTTTTTTCCTTCTTATTGAAGTAAATCATGGATTATTCTAAATCCTCTTGCTTCATACAAAGAAATGTAATATCTATCAAATATTTTTTTTTTTTACAAACCATGTACTTTGTTCAAAAAAGTATTTTATTTGAGTGTTCTTGTTTAAGCCGTATGAAAAGAAATTTTCATATACGGTTTTCAGAGGGGGGACTCGAGTTTACCTATCTCAATAAAGTATACGATTGGTTCGAAGAGCGTCTTGAGATTCAGGCGATTGCGGATGATATCACTAGTAAATATGTTCCTCCTCATGTGAATATATTTTATTGCCTAGGGGGAATCACACTGACTTCTTTTTTGGTACAAGTAGCTACCGGTTTTGCTATGACTTTTTACTATCGCCCCACCGTTCTAGAAGCTTTTGCCTCTATTCAATACATAATGACTGAAGTGAACTTCGGCTGGCTAATCCGATCGGTCCATCGATGGTCGGCAAGTATGATGGTTTTAATGATGATTTTACATGTATTTCGCGTTTATTTAACAGGTGGATTCAAAAAACCTCGCGAATTAACTTGGGTTACGGGTGTAATTCTAGCCGTATTAACCGTATCTTTCGGTGTAACCGGTTATTCTTTGCCCTGGGATCAAATTGGTTATTGGGCAGTCAAAATTGTGACCGGTGTGCCTGAGGCCATTCCGGTAATAGGAACTCCTTTGGTAGAGTTATTACGCGGAAGTGCTAGTGTGGGTCAATCTACCTTAACCCGTTTTTATAGTTTACACACTTTCATATTACCCCTTCTTACTGCTGTATTTATGTTAATGCATTTTCTAATGATCCGCAAACAAGGTATTTCAGGTCCTTTATAAAAAGGAAATATACATTTTGAATCAGTATTGAAATTATTTCTCGATATTAATCGATCATTGCCGCGAAAAACATGTTTCTTTCTCGGATTTCTCCTTTCAATTAAGTATATTTAATACAAAGAATTGAAGTAGATACTGATCTCAAATGGAGAAAATGGATTATGGGAGTGTGTGACTTGAACTATTAGTTAGGCCGTGCAGATCAATTTATAGGATCTGCCATATAAAGATTCAGATCAAAATGTGTCTCTGTCCCAATTATCTTTCCAAAAATAAGAGGTTTAGAACCTGGGTAAAAGGCGAACACTTTGTTGTGTTATAAGAGAGTTATTTCTATGATCGAATCCGAATTAGGCTCCGTGAGATCCAGGTAATAGTAATAACATTTCAGAAGTAAAACTTATTACTTGAAATTTATCTTTTCCTTTTCATAGTATGAAAATGCATACATTTCCCTTGCGTTTCAATACGGTAAATTATCGGAGTAAAGGAAGGGGTCTAAAGAAGGAAAAAGGCCAGATCAGTAACAAGTCAATACCTTGTATGCAAAATACATTGTGAGGGTCTAGATAAACACAGATTACAAGGAATAAGATGATCCAAAAGGCATATTGATCATGATCAAATTTGTGAGCTTACTTGGGTACTGAGCATACGAAAAAAGAAAATTATGAATTTTCCATAGATCTTCTTAGTTATACTGATTCTAACGATACGTCGTTCATCATTTTTCTTTCAACTATTGCTCGAGCCGGATGATCAAAATTGACATGTCCGGTTCTTTCGGGGGATAGATTCATTCATAAAAATCTACTTATCCCAATAACAAAGAAACCTGACTTGAATGATCCTGTATTAAGGGCTAAATTAGCTAAAGGTATGGGACATAATTATTATGGCGAACCCGCTTGGCCCAATGATCTCTTATATATTTTTCCAGTAGTTATTTTTGGTACTATTGCATGTACCGTAGGTTTAGCAGTTCTAGAACCATCAATGATTGGTGAACCGGCAAATCCATTTGCAACTCCTTTGGAAATATTACCCGAATGGTATTTTTTCCCCGTATTTCAAATACTTCGTACAGTACCTAATAAATTATTAGGTGTCCTTTTAATGGCTTCAGTACCTGCAGGACTATTGACAATTCCTTTCTTGGAGAATGTGAATCAATTTCAAAATCCATTTCGTCGTCCAGTAGCTACAACAGTATTCTTAATCGGTACCGCAGTAGCTCTTTGGTTAGGTATTGGAGCAACGTTACCTATCGATGAATCTTTAACTCTAGGTCTTTTCCAATTTGATAGAAATTAGAATATCTTAATAGAGGGGAGGAGGGAAATCTTTTGTTTCTATATCTAGGGAGTAGTTGCTTTAAGATAAATGGTCTCTCCCTAGATATATGTTTTTGTTTTTTTAGATGCTTTCTTACAAAATGGTTCAAAATTTCTTCATATTTACTTTCTAGAAGAACTTAGAAGAAGGGGAATGGGGAGAAAAAAGAGAACTATTAGAAGTTCTAAACCGGATTCCCCGGTGAATCAATTTCAATATTTCGCATCAATTCCAATATTTCTTTGACAGATTGTTCCCCAAGATGTTTTATTTTCATTAAATCTTCTCCACTGTAATTCAAAAGGTCTGATACTGTATTTATATTTGCCTTTTTGAGGCAATTATATATCCTAGTAGAGAAGTTTAATTGGTCAATATACATTTGATTGAAAACTATTCTCTTCGTATCAGTCGATGTATGCGAAATAGGTAAGGAAGGAGTAATATTGTCGCTTAGACTGTTTGTTCCATCGCTGTTCTCTTCCTTTGCATTTAGAAAGGGAAGGAAAAAGTCAATTAAATTACGAGAAGCTTCATCAAGTGCTTCTTTAGGAGCTAATCCTCCATTCGTCCATATTTCAAGAAATAGAATTTCTTGTGTCTCATTTTCGCTCCAATAGGAGTGAATACTGTAATTTACATTTTGAACAGGGACAAAGACAGCATCTATAGGAAAAAATTCATCCTTATAATTGGAATTATTTGGATTTTGAATAATATATCCGCGGCCTTTTTCAATTTGTAATGATATATCTAAGGTGATCGATTTGTTTATGTTAGCTATATGTTGTGTAGTATCAATTATTCTCACAGAAGGTGGTAGTATGATATCTTCAGCGGTTACTTTTTTTGGTCCGACAACATGGATAGATCCTTCTCGAATTCCGTACGCATCGCTTCGAAGTACAATTTCTTTTAGATTCATCAAAATTTCATGTATTGATTCCTCAATACCTATTATCGCGGAATATTCGTTTGATATATTGTGAAATTTAGCACGTGTGATACATGTTCCTTCTACTTCTCCGAGTAAAACTCTTCTTATTGCACTCCCTATTGTATTAGCTTGACCTTTGCGAAGCGGAGATAGAGTGAAACGACCATAATTAAAACGCTTACTCTCTGTTCTGGATTCGATGCACTTCAATTCTGGTATCTTTATTGAGACTGATATTTCATTCTGATTCATAATATTATTTGTAATAAATGATTTAATCATTTCTTTCTCTTTCAATTTATTCAATTCTTACACACGTCTCCTTTTAGGAGGTCTACATCCGTTATGTGGCACAGAAGTTACCTCATAGATATTATTTATTTTTATACCACTTTTAGAAATAGCTCGCAGTGCCGGTTCTTTCCCCGGACCATTGCCACGTAGCATAACTTCTGCTTCTTTCAGAAGACCTTGATTTACTAAGGTATGAACAACATTTTCTGTTGCAATCTGAGCAGCAAATGGTGAACGTCTTTTTGTACCTTTGAATCCGCAAGCACCGGCAGAAGACCAAGAAACCGCTTGCCCTTGTGTATCTGTAACAGTAACAATGGTATTGCGAAAACTTGTTCGAATGCAAATAACTCCTTTCAGTATTCGATGTTTAGTTTTACGTGGCAAAAATCTTCTTGTAGCTCTACGTGGCACATATTTTCTTGTATTTTTTGACACAAATTTTTTCGTATTTTTTGACACAACTCTTGTTATAATTTCTGATAAATTTTGATATTTTGAAGTAAAAAAAAAATATTCTAAAATAGATTATATAATAGTAATATGAATATGATGCCGAAATTTCTTTATTTCTTTTAGAATTTCTTATTATCCCTGTTTTTGTTTATGCCTTGGATTGTCACAAATTACAACAAGGCGTTTCCGTCTACGAATTAGGCGGCACTTTTCGCAAAGTCTGCGAACAGAAGCACGTATTTTCATATTTGTGGTCCTTTTTTGAATGCTAAAATCTTTTGTTAATGGGCCTCATCGGTAGCATCATCCTTTCGTTTGACGGGATGTCTATATATTATACGTCCTTTACTTAAATCATAAACAGGTAATTCAACTCTCACTCTATCTCCCGGTACTACTCTTATTGTTCGACATCTCATTTTACCCGATATAACCGTTAAAACATCTATATCGTTATCTAGATGGACTAAGAACATAGCATTAGGATATGCCATGGTAACTACGCCATCAATAGTGACAAAATTCTTTTTGGTACTCATTTTTCCTAGCTTTTAACTAAATTATAATATATTAACTTTGTTATTAACTAACTATGACATTATATTTCTAAAAGAGAAGAATCATTTTATTAAATTAAATAAAAAACGTTTCATAAATTTTTCTTTTTTTTTTTTTTTTTTAAGCTAACTCAATAATATTCATTGAATATAATTGAATTCTTTTTTTGTCAGCCAAATTTCTGACAATGAACACTCAATTCAATTATCATCAATACTATTTTTTGATAATAGTATTATTAATTACTTTTTTTTACAGCATTGCAATATTGGAGGCAAAACTGCAATTTAGGCATTTACTTTTTTTACCAAAAAATACATAATAATTCCCCTCCTATTTTTTTTTGTCGAGCTTCTCGATCAGTCATTATTCCTTGCGAAGTAGAGAGGATCGCAATCCCCATTCCACCTAAAACTTTAGGGATTTCTCGAGAATTAGAATAGATTCTCAGACCAGGTTTGCTAATACGCTTTGAAGCGGTTATATATCTCTTTTGCGTCTTTCCCCTAGATTTTGAAGTTAAAACAAAAAAAGATTTTTTACCTTCTCTATGTTTCCTAACATCCTCTATAAAACCTTCTCGTAGAAGAATCGTTGTGATGTTCTCGGTAATAATAGTAGCTTCTACTCGAACTGTTTTTTTTTTTACCATGTCAGCATTTCTTATATAAGTCATTAGATTAGCAATAGTATCGTTACCCATGACGAACTAATTCTTAAGAATTTACAAGTTCAATATAAAGGCATGTTTATCTTTTTTTAGGAATGTACCTGACATTACTTTTACATAATTTATCAGTATTTATAGTACTTCAGGAGCCAATGAGATTATTTTGGTGAAATTCAATTCTCTCAATTCCTCAGTAACTGAACCAAAAACTCGAGTTCCTCTTGGATTTCCTTTCTGATCAATGACAACTGCTGCATTGTCATCAGATCGTATTATCATTCCATCGCTACGTTTAAGTTCTTTACACGTACGTATAACTACGGCTCTAACTATTTCTGATTCTTGCAGAGGCATATTAGGTGCTGCTTCTTTAATTATAGCGATGATAATATCGCCGATATTAGCGGTGTTACGATTACCTGCTCCTAGCACTCGAATGCACATTAATTTTCGGGCTCCACTGTTGTCTGCTACATTCAAGTAAGTTTGGGACTGAATCATTTTTCCTCCAATTGTAACCTCGGCAGAAAAAAAAAGTATTTCTTATCAATTAAATCATCTTTTTCTGCCAGAAATATCTCTTTGGTTCAGCATTATTTACGTGAATTACTAATAAATTTAGTATGTATAGGCATTTTATATGCAACGATTTGAAAAGCTGCTCTCGCTATAGTCTCTGATACTCCACTTATTTCATAAAGTATTCGACCTGGTTTGACGACGGATACCCAATATTCCGGAGATCCCTTGGCTTTCCCCGAACCCATACGTATTTCTGCAGGTCTCGTTCTAATAGGTTTGTCGGGAAATATACGTATCCATATTTTTACACCGCGACGGGCATAACGAGTAATTGCTCGTCGTCCTGCTTCTATCTGCCCAGATGTGATCCAAACAGGTTCCAATGCCTGAAGAGCAAATCTACCAAAACAAATGCGATTACCCCGAGAAGATATTCCCTTGATTCTTCCCCTATGTTGGTGACGAAATTTCGTTCTTTTTGGGTTCTAGTCGATGGTTGTATATATAGAATACTATTTGAAAGTCCATCTCTATTTCAGAACCGGATATGAAAGTTTCTTCTCATCCGGCTCCTTGTGAAGAATCTATGGCAAATTTGGATCATAAATAGTGAGGTCCTAAAAATAAATCTGTATTGACTTATTATACATATTAGTTATCCTCATATTATGAGGATACAAATACCTACCTCTATATGTCCAATAAGTATCTTACAGGCGAATATTAACTCTAAGTTATTTGGAGTTTACTTTTGTTTTGGACTCCAATGAAATTGATTCTTTATTGGTTTATTTCGCCATCCTATTCAATGAATGATTAAGATTTCTCTATTATCTTATGCAGTCACAGGTTCCATCGTTCTCATAGCTTTTAAATGGCTGCTTAGGTATACCCTCTGCAATGGAGTCCTTATTTTATATTGTATTTATTACAAGAATCAATTTTCTTAGTTTCCATTGATCCGAAGCTCTTTTTAATAAACTGAATAGAAATAATCAGGCCAATTCTTATGCTTTATCACACTGCTCTTTTGGGGTGATTTATGAACCATACAATACTGTAAGGAAGAAGATTTCAGTTTCTCTTTTTCTCCTTCCCTTTTTCTTTTCTTGCATTACCAAAGACTCTTTTTCTCTTTACGAGAGATATAGGTTTGTCTCTTCGTGTCGTGGAAAAAAGTCTTTCGTTTCTTTGATAGAACTATCTATATTTAAATAACTAGCTTATTGGATCTGTACTTACTACAGACCAATTTGTTTTTATTTCGAGTTCTCTATCATTCATTTTAGAAAAGAAGCAAAAGCTTGATCTCAACGAGTCGCACACTAAGCATAGCACTGCTCCAAGATGTTTAATTATTTTTATTTGATCTTATAGAATTTAAGATTTATGATTGGTTAGATTATAGAAAGATATTGCTCATCTTAAACAAAGATCCAAATTTTGATCCCCAATACTCCATAGACGGTTTGAACCGCATAATAACAATAATCAATTTTAGCTCGAAGGGTCTGTAGGGGCACTCTACCTTTCATAGCCGATTCTTTCCGGGCTCTCTCAATTCCGTTAAGACGCCCTTTAATTTTTATTTTAACACCTTCTACATCTGCCTTTTCAGCCAGTTGAATAGCTTTTTTCATTATTTTTCTTATTTCAACTCTCTCCTTTAGTTGTAGAGCAATATATTCCGCAAGAATTTTGGGTTCTCTATAAGGTTTATCCACTTTTTCTATAGAAATGACAAGTTCTCTGTTTACAGAATTAAGCATATTTTGTACAAGCATATTTTGTACTTCCTTTCTTAATTCCTTTATTTTTTCTTTTTCTTCATCTTTTTTTCCTTTTTTTCTTGGCACTTTTTTTTCGATAAACAAATCGACAAATGCAATATATATATTTACCGAAATCAATTCGGTCTGTTTCAGAATCTCTATACGTGTGATTCCTCCATAACTAGAATTGATAGAACTTTTGATATGTTGTACATAATTTTCAATGCAATTATATATTTTCTCATCTTCTCGTAGATCTTCGGAATAATCCCTTTCTTCAAACCAAAGGGAATAATGTTTTTGAGTAAAACCAAGTCTAAAACCAAGTGGATTTATTTTGTTTCCCATACATATATATATTTTTTGAATACTTTAAGTAGTAGTATATTTGCGGCATAAATGGATTATGCTTCCATTTATTTGGATTTTTGTTTCTATTTTTTTGACCATAATTTAGTTATCTGTAATGTATCTTTTATCGTAATCGTTTCATCGTACTGTTATGTAGTCGTGAGTTGAATTACAGAAATCCAATGATGTATCGTAAAATAATGTAATACTTATATGACAAGTGGATTTCTGTATTGGATAACCACGACCCCGAGCTCTAGGTCGAAATCTTTTCAAAGTAGGACCTTCATTCACTTCAGCCGCAAGGACAGCTAAATAGCACTTATGTATACCCATAAATGAACATGCATTTTCGGCTGCAGAAACAAGTACTTTGAATATGGGCTCACATGCTCTATAATCCATGAAAGTCAGTATTGCAAGTGCCTGTATATAGGTAGAATTACGGAGTAAATGAGCTACTCTACGTGCTTTATTAGAAGACATACGTACATGTTTAGCTACAGCTCGTATTCTTATAGTTGAATTTAAATCTAAATCCCTATTTTGAAATATAAATTTCATCTTTATCCTCCATAATGAATTAATGTATACTATTTACAACGAGACTTTTTTATCGTTTCTCTCTCTTATTTTTTTTTTTTCTCGTTTTTCGATTTTTTATCCTTTTTCGCATGCCCCTGGAAAATGGAAGTAGGTGCAAATTCTCCTAATTTGTGGTTTATCATACCATTTGTTATAAAAATGGGTAAATGTACCTTTCCATTATGAACAGCAATGGTATGACCAATCATTGCGGGTACAATGGCAGATCTACGGGACCAGGTTACTATTATCTTCTTCTCTTTAATCATGTTTAGATTTTCGATTTTACTTAACAAATCATTAGATACAAAAGTATTTTTTCTTAGTGAACGTGCCATGGTTAATTAATTACCTTTCTTTTTATTGATAGAAAATAAAAAATGGATTGACAACTATTGCTACTTACGTCGACGAAGAATTGAAACATCGCTATATTTATTTCTCTTCCGACTCTTTCTTCCAAGTGCGCTATAGCCCCAAGGGGTCAGGGGTTTTTTTCTGCCAATTGGAGCTCTTCCTTCACCACCCCCATGAGGATGATCTACAGCATTCATAACTATTCCTCTTACTTCAGGACGTTTACCCAGCCAACGTTTTGACCCAGCTTTACTTAAAGTTCTATTTTTCCATTTAACGTTGCCTACTTGTCCAATTGTTGCTGAGCAGTTCTCAGATATTAAACGAACCTCCCCAGATGGTAATCTTAATGTGGTCAATCGGCCTTCTTTTGCGATCAATTCTGCCACAGCACCCGCTGCTCTAGCTAATTGTCCGCCTTTTCCGACTTGTACTTCGACATTATGTATAGTCGTGCCTAAAGGTATATTGGTTGAAGTAGACCTTTTAATTGTAAAAATCCCTTCCCAAACTGTACAAGCCTCTCTCAGGGCATACAGCTTTCTGGATGTGAATATAATATGATTATTATTATTAATATATTTTATATAGAGATATAAGATGAAGGGCCTATTTTCATTTATGTCCTTATTCTGTACATCCTAGGTTTCTTTATTCCATCATCTGGCTTATGTTCTTTTTTCATGTAGCATTCAGAATGAATGACTTTATCAAATTACGTTAATGCTTTCGCATCTTCCGGATAACGTAGGAGGCATTTGAAATAGAAATATTATTTAGAATAAATAATATTTGTCACTGTTCAGCTTCGAATCTGCCTTTGACCATCAAATCAAATGTGAGTTACTTGTCTTTCTCTTCAGAACAAGAGTTCCTTTACTTTAGTTGTTTCTGCTTCAGACAATTAAGTCTTCTCCATATTATCATATCTCTGGAGTCAATAATTAATTCCAGAAACTATTGAACTCAATCACCCGCTGTTCTTTATCCTCAGTTTCCCTTTGGGATTGATCCCATCAAAGTAGTTTAGTTGGATCAGTGATAGATTTTAAGGTTTTGCTGTAAACCCAATCGGTTATTTCCGATTACGTAAATTAATAATTCAAACCGCACTCAAAGGTAGGGCATTTCCCATTGATATGGGAGCTCTTGCACCGGAAAGAATAGTATCTCCAATCATAATCCCTCTCGGATGCAAAATATATGTCTTTTTACCATTTCTATAGTGCACAAGACAGATATATGCACTTCTATTAGGATCACTCTCTATTGTTACAATTTTTCCGAGTATGTTTTTTTCACTCCGTCGAAAATCAATTTGACGATACAGACGCTTGTGACCTCCTCCTCTATGACGTATGGTAATAATTCCACTGTTATTACGGCCTTTCCCACAACGATGCCGGCCGGAAGTCAATTTCTTTTGTGGATGAGATTGGACTTTTTCATCAAAACTTGATAGAGATTTATCACGTGTGCTTGGAATCAAAGTCCTGTACGAACGGGTGTTCATGTTTGACAATTCAAATAAGTTTCATTTTGAAGGAAAAAGTGGAATAGAATCACCTGGTTTTAGTGTAATAATCATACGTTTATAATGCATTCTATGTTTCATTATTTGTTTTCTATTTCCTCTTTTTTCTTTCTTTTGCGGAGGTCGATAACTATTAACTCCTATTACTTTAACATTGAAGAAAAGTTCAATCCAATTTTTGATCTTTGTTTTATTCGATCCCGAATCGACATTTAAAATATATTGATTTTTCTCAAATAGATTAACACTTTTCTCTGTAAATACTAAATCTAGACATTGAACTTCATACATAAATATTTCTCCTTTACTATCATTTACAAATAAAATACAAATGCCTATATCCACCTTTATTATAGTTTAAAACCTAGAGTTAAACTATAGTTCTATATGATACAATAGCTGCATAGAAAATTCTGTTTTTAAGATATTCTAATTTGGGTAACCACCTTCTATTGAATAGAAAAAGAAAAAAGAAAATTGATAAAATCGATATCGATTATTACCATTATTACATATTTTTCTCTTTCTAAAATAGAAGTTGGTTCAAAGTTTGCTATTTAAAGATTAATCATTCCTCTTGGATGAAGGTTTTTTTTTCATCTTACGCAACGGATCATTCTCAGATTCTTCTTTTTCTTCTGGGTTTTCTAGCTTTTCTCTCTTTTCTTCTTTTTTAAATAGAAGCATCGATTCTTCTATTTCATTTCCAATTCCTCTAATTGATACTTCACGTCCTTTAAGAAGAACGCGTTTGTTATTAGATTTTCTATAACAAGGTTTACAGATTTTAATTGAAATGATTCAATATGATTTCGGTATAAATTGAACTGCAATAGTTTCATTTATTCAAAATAGAAGTTGTTTTTAACAGACAGAAAATTGAATATAAGGAAGGCTAATGTTTTAGCCTTCCTTATATTCAATCCCATTCGATTCAACTCGAAATTCAATTCATTATCCTATCAGTTTTCTGATTACAATAGTGAGTGCCAAAAAGATTATAAATCGAGCCATTTTCATTACCCCCTTTACCCTTCAAGTAATAAATTTTCATTATATGGAAATAAGAATAGAATAATATTCTATTTTGTGTTATTTAAACACTTTTCTGACGACAATATAGACTACCAAAAAGAGCATAAATCGGGACATTTATCATTACCCCCTTCACTCTTCAAGTAATAAATTTTCATTATATGGAAATAGGGATAGAATAATATTATAGACTTTTGTCTATTTAATAGACTTTTGTCTATTTAAACACATATATTTATATTGGACATATAAATATATATATATATTATCTACGATATTTATACTTTTGTCAATTGAAAACATAAAAACATAGAAAATAAGGTAAAAAGAAGTTCTTAGCTGGTCATCTTATCTTAGACGTAAGATAAAAAAAAAAAAAAGCAATCTGTCGGTAGAATGGAGCGATCATAACCTTGAAGTCATGGGTTCAAATCCACCTTTATTTATATAATTACACCATTTCCTCTAATTTATTTTCGAGAATCTTCTTCATTCATCTGCTAAGGGAGGAAGAAAAATCCTTAGTTTTTTGCATTATTAGTTCTGTCGGTAGGTCCGGGATTGGTCTCGTTGCTATCATCCCATTCTTCTCACCCAAGAAAAACTCTCTTTAAAGAATGAATAACTCGTAACATCATTTTTTTGCAATCTTATTATCACTTAGATTATATAATATGACAAATTCATCACTAGACCATTTATTAATACTGAAATAGGAATTAATATCCTATTTCAGTTTCAAATTCAAAATTATTCTGACCTTTCAATTACTCAACATGTATAATTCAATTATTTCACTCAGAACATTTTTTAAAAGAGCTCGTGGAACCATGCTATCAAACATTCCAAAATCAAATAAAGAATCAGATATTTGATCTTCATCATCTACTATCTGGTTTAATGTCTGTTCAATAACTCTTTTACCCGCAAATGCAATGTATGCATTTGGTTCGACAATCGTGACATTAGCCAACATACCAAAACTAGCAGTGACTCCACCAGTTGTCGGAGATGTAAGAACTGAAATATATAGCAAATTTTTTTCCTTTTGATGTGTATGCAACACAGCAGCTATCTTATTCATTTGCATTAAGCTAAAACTTCCTTCTTGCATACGTGCTCCGCCAGAAGCACATACGAGAATTAATGGAAGAAGATGCTCAGTAGCATACTGTATTAAACGGGTTATTTTCTCACCCACTACCGATCCCATACTGCCTCCCATGAACTGAAAATCCATAACTCCAAGTGCGACAGGAAGATTATTTATTTTTCCTATGCCTGTTTGAATAGCGTCGGGTAAACCTGTTTCTTCTTGATAAGAAGTATTATAATCGTCATAACATTGTTCTTCTGTTTCTATAAATTCGTCCTTTCCTAGATTAAGTGTACTCTTAATTAGTTCGACACCAGCGTCGACATACTCTTTTTCTTCTTTAGTTAAAGAAGCATAAGTTAAAGGATATTCTTCTCCAATATCCTCAGTATCTTCAATATCCTCAGTATCCTCAATATCTTCTATATAAGTTTCTTTTTTTTTCTTACAAAATTTTTCTTTGCTATCTAGTGCTAATATAGGAAAATTTTTCATTATATCTAGTAAATAGAGAAAAATTAGATGAATCTCAATATCTTCAGTACACAACTGTAAATCAGTACAGAACACTAAATTATTGTCACAATCTTTTCCGTTTTTCTTGTAATGGAAATGGAGGTATAGATTTTCTATTTGTCGAAATAACTCGACAGTTTTTGCACTTGTACTATATGATGGATCATCATGCATTGTACTATATGATGGACCATCATGTATGATATGATCAATGATATTATCACACTCATAGCGATCTTGTTTTTTAACGTATTCTACTAGAATATCGGAACCGAATCGATATAATTCTTCTCTTTTAAGTAAACTACTACTATTAAACCAAGATTTAAATCTTTTCAAGACGAGATATCTTTCCATCAAACATATCGCCGTATGTTTTCGTAACCATAAAAAGTAATTTGTCTCTGGATCATTTCCTGGATAAAAAGGAAATAGTTTTTTTATTTTCCTTGCTTTTCTTTTTTCTTCCGGAAAATAAAGTTCTATTTTCACTAAGTTTATCGCCGCTACTTTCAAGAACTTATCTTGTGATAGTAATTGTTCTTTTAAATTCGTTAATTTTTTATTTAATTTAATTAAGAAGGTGAAATTTGTGTAAATTTCAAATCCAAGCAAATCAACTAAAGATTGTACAGGTTGATCTGAATTTTGTAGTCTAGCCAAACTAGGATTTAGACTTGGATCATTTTCATCAACTGCTGCATCTATTAAATCGTTCACAACATCTAGTGACAATAGATATGTAATTTCATCCCTCTTAAATGATGTATCTGTATTTAAATGATTTAAAACATGCATAATATGTAGAAATTGTTCATCTATAGTCAATTCTACATCTATATTCAATTCTTCATCCATATCGAAAGTAGATAAAAGCACAAATCGCTCTAATTCATCTGTTATTTTTTTCTGTATTTCAAAAAGTATAAATTGAACTGTTTTCAAACCTGTATCAATAATATTTTGTAGTATGTTAATAGTTTCCTTTTTTTCTAAACTCAGATATTTTGTGAATTTCTTTTCTAATACAACCTTAACGATATTAACAAGAGTAATATTGTATTCTACTAATGTTTTCAACGCATTTTTTTCGTCGTGAAAAAATTCAAAGTCAAAATATTTATCATAAATTATTTTGTACAATAAAGTTGAGACCCTTTGAACCATTTTTATGTCAAACGTTGTATGCTTTTTTTCTAAAACATCTATACTAGAAAAATTCATGTCCATAGGATACCAAGTGCCATTATCAATTAATAATTCAATTCGCTCTGAACTAGTCATCTGTAGCGTTGCCCCGCATTCCTCACAAACACCTTTTTGTTCTAAAAACAATTGTTTATATATAAGAGTCTCACAATTCTCGCATAAAAACCACAAATGTTTAAAACGTTCCGAATTCAATCTGTTTTCTACGGGTTTTGTTTCGTCGATATGTTCAGAATCTTTGTCTTCTTCACACATTTCCTCAGAATCTTTGTCTTCTTCACACATTTCCTCAGAATCTTTGTCTTCTTCATACATTTTCTCAGAATCTTTGTCTTTTTCACACATTTTCTCATATTTTTTACAATTATATTGTTACATGTACAACTTAACTTTTAATAGACACAAAGTGAAACCATCATACTTTAGCTCACTTTGGGTGAGAGCTAGAAGTGATTGAAGGCCCTTGCCCCCCCGGGCCTGGATCTATTGATCTGATCCACCGACCCCATCGAGTAATCCAGAATATTAGAGAATAGGTAAATACCTTTCCTCTAGCCGAATTATCTATTCCCCTCCATTCGGTATTCGGCTCAATCTTAAAAGAAAAGATTGGGCCGAGTTCGCTTCGATTAAGGGACCAAACAGACGAAAGTCACTCGATTACAAGCGATCAATCGTATCAAATTCAAATTTGATTTCCTTCCATACTTCACAAGCGGCAGCTAGTTCAGGACTCCATTTAGTAGCTTCGCGGATCACTTCATTACCTTCACGCGCAAGATCACGTCCTTCATTACGAGCTTGTACACAAGCTTCTAAAGCGACCCGATTAGCCACTGCACCAGGTGCATTTCCCCAAGGGTGCCCCAAAGTCCCTCCACCAAACTGTAATACGGAATCATCTCCAAAGATCTCAGTCAGAGCAGGCATATGCCAAACGTGAATACCTCCTGAAGCTACAGGCAAAACACCCGGCATAGAGACCCAATCTTGAGTGAAATAAATACCACGACTTCGGTCTTTTTCAATAAAATCATCACGCAATAGATCAACAAAACCCAAAGTGACTTCTCGTTCTCCTTCAAGTTTCCCTACTACAGTACCAGCATGAATATGATCTCCACCAGACATACGTAGTGCTTTAGCCAGTACACGGAAGTGCATACCATGATTTCTTTGTCTGTCAATAACTGCGTGCATTGCGCGGTGAATGTGAAGAAGTAGGCCGTTGTCTCGGCAATAATGAGCCAACGAAGTATTTGCCGTAAAACCTCCAGTCAGATAGTCATGCATGACTATAGGAACTCCCAATTCTCTGGCGAATATTGCTCTTTTCATCATTTCTTCACATGTACCTGCAGTCGCATTCAGGTAATGTCCCTTAATCTCACCCGTCTCAGCCTGAGCTTTATAAAGTGCTTCTGCACAAAAGCAGAAACGATCTCTCCAACGCATAAATGGTTGGGAATTCACGTTTTCATCATCCTTGGTAAAATCAAGTCCACCACGGAGACATTCATAAACCGCTCTACCATAATTCTTGGCAGATAGACCCAATTTTGGTTTGATAGTACATCCCAACAAAGGACGACCATATTTGTTTAATTTATCTCTTTCTACTTGAATACCATGTGGTGGGCCTTGAAAAGTTTTTGAATAAGAAGGAGGAATTCGTAAATCTTCCAGGCGTAGAGCCCGTAAAGCTTTGAATCCAAATACGTTACCTACAATAGAAGTAAACAGGTTAGTCACAGAGCCTTCTTCAAAAAGATCTAAAGGGTAAGCTACATAGGCAATAAATTGAGTTTCTTCTCCAGGAACGGGTTCAATATCATAGCATCGCCCCTTGTAGCGATCAAGACTGGTAAGTCCATCGGTCCAAACAGTGGTCCACGTACCAGTGGAAGATTCGGCAGCTACTGCTGCTCCCGCTTCTTCGGGGGGCACTCCAGGTTGAGGAGTGACTCGGAATGCTGCCAAGATATCAGTATCTTTGGTCTGATATTCCGGAGTATAATAAGTTAATCTGTAATCTTTAACACCCGCTTTGAATCCGACACTTGCTTTAGTCTCTGTTTTTGGTGACATAAATAAGTCCCTCCCTATGATTTATTGGTTAATAGCTCTTACAAGAACGAGGTCTACTCGACCTGGGTGTCGAACGTAAAGAATCATTTTTGTATGAAAAAAAATTTTGTATTGTACAAAATATTCATTTTGTAGCCTCTATTGTCAAAAAGGTTTTTCTTTCATTCAAGTTATATTGTATCATGTTGTGTATATATGATGCAACCCAATTTCTTAGTTTGACCTGAGGTCGGCAATTCCAATTTATTCTATTATTAATAGTGAAATGTTATAGATTTCTTCACTTTAGGTGAAGAAAAAAATTGCAATACGGCATGGGCATAGGTGGAAATGTGCCTAGTTATTGGCTCAGGCAGTTAAAGACTTCCTTAGGATTTGAATCTATTTACTTCGAATTTCGTAGATTAATATTTCTTTATCTCAACAAAATTGCATCAGCAGCTTCTAGTCGTGTTCTAGCTCTTTTGAGAGCCACATCAGCCTCGATTGCTTGTCTCTTGCCTTCAGCTCGCGCACGATCAACTTTCGCTAGTCTAAAACTTTCCTGAGCCTCTTGGAGATCTATATCAATACCTCTTTCTGCATTATTTACCAATAATGTGATTTCATCATTGTCTATTTTGGCAAAACCACCCATCAAAGCCATAGTGGACCACTGGGCATTAAGTCGTATTTTCATAACGCCTATATCCAAAGCTGTTACAATTGCAATATGATTGGGTAATACACCCATTTGACCATTATTGGTAGTTATTATTATTTCTTGAACTTCTGAATCCCAAACAACTCGATTGGGAGTGAGTACACGAAGATTTAGGTTCATTTTCTTTAAATTTCTTTTAAGTTCATAGCCTTTGCGGTAGCTTCATCAATGTTACCTACCAAATAAAAAGACTGTTCGGGTAGACTATCTAATTCTCCGGAAAGGATCATTTGAAAACCTCTAATCGTTTCTATTAGACTAACATATTTACCGGGGGAACCGGTGAATACCTCTGCTACAAAAAAGGGTTGTGACAAAAACCGTTCAATTTTTCTTGCTCTTGCCACGATTAAACGATCGTCTTCTGATAATTCGTCTAATCCAAGAATAGCTATAATATCTTGAAGTTCCTTATAACGTTGCAAAGTTTGTTTAACTCCTTGTGCAGTTTCATAATGTTCTTCGCCTACGATCGAAGGTTGGAGCATAGTTGATGTGGAATCTAGCGGATCTACCGCTGGATAGATGCCCTTGGCAGCTAATCCTCTCGATAGTACAGTAGTAGCATCTAAATGTGCAAATGTTGTAGCAGGAGCGGGATCAGTCAAGTCATCTGCAGGTACATAAACTGCTTGAATGGAGGTTATAGATCCTTCTTTCGTAGAAGTTATTCTCTCTTGTAAAGAACCCATTTCTGTGCTAAGAGTTGGCTGATAACCCACTGCGGAAGGCATTCTGCCTAATAATGCGGATACCTCTGATCCTGCTTGGACAAAACGGAAGATATTGTCAATAAATAAAAGTACATCTTGTTTATTGACATCTCGGAAATATTCAGCCATAGTTAAAGCAGTTAAACCTACTCTCATACGAGCTCCTGGTGGTTCATTCATCTGACCATAAACCAGAGCTACTTTGGATTCGGATATATTTTGTTCATTAATGACTCCCGATTCTTTCATTTCCTTGTAAAGATCATTTCCTTCCCGGGTACGTTCTCCTACTCCACCAAACACAGAAACCCCTCCATGAGCCTTAGCAATGTTATTGATTAATTCCATAATCAACACTGTTTTACCCACTCCAGCTCCCCCGAATAATCCAATTTTTCCCCCACGGCGATAAGGAGCTAAAAGATCCACCACTTTAATGCCTGTTTCAAAGATTGAAAATTTGGTATCCAACTGTGTAAAGGCAGGAGCAGATCTATGAATAGGAGATGTTGTGAGAGCATCTACAGGACCTAAGTTATCAACGGGTTCCCCAAGAACATTAAAAATTCTCCCGAGAGTAGTTTCACCAACTGGAACACTAAGCGGCCCTCCTGTATCAATTACTTTCATTCCTCTCATCAAACCGTCTGTAGCACTCATAGCGACAGCTCTAACTTTATTATTTCCTAATAATTGTTGTACCTCACAAGTCACACTTATTGGTTGACCAGTTGTATCGTTATCTTTAACTATCAAGGAATTGTAAATTCTAGGCATATTACCTGGAGGGAAAGATACATCTAGTACTGGGCCGATGATCTGAGCAATACGTCCTGCCTTCTTTTCGACAAGTGCGGAAACCCCAAAAATAAAAGGATTGGTTCTCATAAATAATAAATAGGATATTGATTCCGATTGCTAATACTAGCAAAAAAATCTAAAAAAGCACAAATGCTCTGTAATGAGTTGATCAGTCAATAATCATTTTAGAGTTCTAACTTAAATTGATTTAATAATCTCTTTCTTTGTAAAGTTCAACTTCGATAATGATCTCAAAATGGATTCATTATCATTATTTAAATGGAATGAATTTATTTTCTTCCAAATAGAGTAAAACTTATTTGCTGTGATTTATTACTCAATCGAAGCAAATAAGTTTTACCTACTATTGGATTTGAACCAATGACTCTCGCCGTATGAAAGCGATACTCTAACCACTGAGTTAAGTAGGTTCTTTATTGAGTCATACCTAAATTCTAGGCATAATTAGACATATAAACAATATGCCCTTAACTAGGATTCGAATGATTAAATCAAATATCATCTTGACAGAAAGTGATCTATTTTATTAGTATATCTTTAAGACTAAACTGTGAAGGGCTATAGCTCAGCTAGGTAGAGCACCTCGTTTACACGTGCGCCAATGGTTTTCAGAAGAGTTTATGGGTTCATTCGGTTCATAAAATAGATTTGAGTCTTACTCTATGAATTAGGAGAACAATAGCATGACAAAGATGAAGTTCGTTCTGATTCGAACTATAGATCTAGTTGATATGGTCAATCTCGTGGACATTCAATGTCAGACATAATGAGTATAATACGTACGAGGATCTCAAAAAAGATTTCTTTTCGCTCTATGAACTTTGAGGTGTATCAAGTCTCATATTATGATTATTTTGGGGTGAGAGAGACTCCATTTGGAGAATCTATGTCTAAGCATGACAGACCTACGTCAAGGGAATCTTTTGAAGCACTTTGGGATTGTTTCCGAAAAATTTTCGTTTAAAGCAAACGGAGCCATTTTATTATCTGTTCCGGAAAAGAATGGCAGACTAACTGATTTTTCCATCAGTTAATGAAAGAGCCCAATGCAATAAAAATGCATGTTGGGTTCTTGGAACAGTTCAAATCATTTTGGTAATAAGAAATTTGATCTATTCTACCGAGAAGGTCTACGGTTCGAGCCCGTATAGCCCTATACAATTAGAAAACTCTTATATGCTTTCTCGCTCATATTATCCCTATGATCCGATGCTAGTTTTAAATGAAAAAAAAAGCATGCATGTTTCAATATGGAACCGACGATTTACACAGAAGATCATTAAATAAAAAGTAAAAAGGAAATACGAAAATAAAAAAGAATTTGGAATTTTCTTTTTCATAAATAAAATGAGAATAAATAGTCTTTCGACTGCGACCCAGAGCAGACTCTTATTCTTCTCAATATCTCTGTTATAGAGAAGAACAGGTCGGACATCGTGAATATGGGCACATACATAATCCTTTTATTTGTATTTATGAAAGATTTCATATATTCCACGGGTGGATCGGTACCTATCGATTAGAATCAATCATCACGGGTGGATCGGTACCTATCGATTAGAATCAATCATATAATCGAACTCGGTTGTCTTTTTAACTTGTTAGCACATCTCACATCGTTAGAAACAACGACCTTGAAAGCTCCCTTATTTCAATAGAGAAAATTCCCTTACATCAAAGCATATTAACACGTTACAACACGAACCAACGTGAAGTCTGCCGAATTGCACGGATTCGAACTATTTCGTAAATTTTTGTATTTATTAAAATACAAAATATTCTTTTATTCATTTCCGTGTTAAGTCACAGACGAAACATTTTTTTAATGTATAAAAAATGATAATGAATCATTCGGGAGGGGAGAGAAGCGATTAATAAATGGACAATACAACAAATAAAAGAATTTGATTTATTTAAACAGGAATCATCTATTTATGTTTCTATTTTCTGAATATGATACTTTTTGGATATATTTATCCATATCCAGTCTTATTCCGATTCTGGCATTCTCAATTTCAAGAAGTTTGGCTCCAATAAGTAAAAGGCCGGAGAAAGCCACTAGTTATGAATCAGGTATAGAACCAATGGGAGATACCTGGATCCAATTTAGAATTCGCTATTATATGTTTGCTTTAGTTTTCGTTGTTTTTGATGTGGAAACAGTCTTTCTCTATCCGTGGGCTATGAGTTTTGATATTTTGGGTCTATTTACATTTATAGAAGCTTTTATTTTCGTGATTATCTTAATTGTTGGTTTAGTTTATGCATGGAGAAAAGGAGCATTGGAATGGTCTTAACCCCCAAATTTTGGAATGATAAAAGGCAAGTAGAAAATTATCTCAATCTAAAGCCGGCGATAAATCCTATAGAATCATCTTTACTTCATCAAGCAACTCCAAATTCAGTGATTTCCACTACTCTAAATGATCTGTCCAATTGGGCGAGACTTTCTAGTCTATGGCCGCTCCTTTATGGTACTAGTTGTTGTTTTATCGAATTTGCTTCATTAATAGGTTCGCGATTCGACTTTGATCGTTACGGTTTGGTGCCAAGATCCAGTCCTAGGCAAGCCGACCTACTTATAACAGCCGGAACTGTGACCATGAAAATGGCTCCTTCTTTAGTAAGATTATATGAACAAATGCCGGAACCAAAATATGTAATTGCTATGGGAGCCTGTACTATTACAGGAGGAATGTTTAGTACAGATTCTTATAGTACCGTTCGCGGAGTAGATAAGTTAATTCCTGTGGATATCTATTTGCCGGGTTGTCCTCCTAAACCAGAAGCTATTATAGATGCTATAATAAAACTTCGTGAAAAAATATCTCAAGAAATATCTGAAGATAGAAATGAGTTTCAACAAAGAAAGAGGTATTTCACTAGAAAGCATAGGTTTCATATTGGGTCCAGTATTCTTATTGAAAATAAGGAGGATAAGTTTTTTCATCAATCTTATGAATCTCGTAAATCGACTTTAGAGATCACTCCCAAAACATCTAAATCGATTTCAGACATACCCTTTGAAATATTTAAAAGAGAGTTTGCTGGCGAATGAATAATCGTTAGTAAAAAGTAACGAGCAGGAAAGAAATTTTTGAAAATTCCATCAGAAATGTCAAATCCTTATACAGATACTTTGACAATAAATAGTAATCAAATGCAAGGTCGATTATCTGCTTGGCTAGCCAAGCATAAGTTAGCTCATAGACCTTTGGGTTTTGATTACCAAGGCACAGAAACATTACAAATAAAATCTGAAGACTGGGTCTCTGTAGCCGTTGCTTTATATGTTTATGGTTTTAATTATCTCCGTTCTCAGTGTGCTTATGATGTAGCACCAGGGGGTTCCTTAGCTAGTGTATATCATCTTACGAGAATAAACGATAATGCAGATGAACCCGAAGAGGTGTGTATAAAAGTATTTGTCCCAAGGGAAGATCCCAGAATCCCGTCTGTTCTATGTATTTGGAAAGGTGCTAATTTCCAGGAACGAGAATCTTATGATATGTTAGGAATATTTTATGAAAGTCATCCATGTCTAAAACGTATATTGATGCCAGAAAGTTGGATTGGGTGGCCTTTGCGCAAAGACTATATTGCACCTGATTTTTATGAAATACAAGATTCTCATTGAGTGCAAAAAAGAAAAACAAATACGAATATTCTATATATATATTCTAAAGCAATAAAATTTATCAATTTCAATTCCATTCTATTAATAATGTATGAAAAAATAGAGTTTTGATATCAATTTTTCTAATCTCGTGCTTGTACCTCTAGACTACATTTGTCTAAGTCTAATAAAGAATGTTAGAGAAATTCAATTATTTTAATACAAAAGTCATTATAATCACGGGAGATTTGAAATGATCTCTATAATCATTTCAAATTTCCCTTGATTAATAAATCAATATTAGTTATCGCTCAAATCCACTAAATAACATTCAAATAATATGAATTTGAATTAATTTCGATCTTTTTCTATATGTTGATATTTTGAGAATTCAAATCAAATTAGATGAATTGAATTATCTGAAATTCTAACTTATCATTTTCTGACCAAAGTGGTTCGACCCAAGTCTTCTAAATTTTTCTGACGACGTAGAGGTCGGGTAACCAATTCAAGTACATCTCTTGCATTGGCAAACCCATGAATCTGGGCAAAAGTAAATTCAACTGACCATTTAGTACTAATTCCTCTTGCTTCTAGAGGGTTAGCATGAGCCATTCCCGTGATAGCTAAATCGGGTTGTAATTCGCGTATACGTCGTATTTGATTCGAATTATCCGGTTTCTCCACAATTCGTGGTATTGGTACACACATCTTTATACATGTATCTTGTAAAAGTGATAATTCAGCAGTTTGATATCGTTTATCCATATATGGAATGCCAATTTCATGAACAATCATTCCACATCTGATTAAGAATCTTGCTAGAGATACTTCTAGTAGATTATCTCCCATGAAAAAAACAGATTTACCGTGTACCAAATCAAGATAATCTTTTAAACTTTCCCATATTCGTTCCTCCCTTTCCTCCAAACCTTGGGGTTCAACACCAAATACAGGACAAATCTTTTCAATCCAAGCACGCGTTCCGTCGGGACCGATAGGAAAAGGAGCTGCAATTAATTGACATTTTTCGCGTCTTATCAAAGTTGTTGCTGTCCGACTCAAAAATGGGTGAACACCACAAACATAAACTCCGTCACCCAATGATGGAAGATCGGTATATTTTTGAGCCGGTAACCAACCTGATACTTTGATAGATTGACGTTTTAATTCTAGATTTAGTTGAGAAGCGACGTTGGACGGCAAAGATCCAAAAAGAACTAAGGAAGGGTGATTTACATATTCCCCCAATTCCTCTTTTTTTCTAGAATGAAAAAAAAATTTTTGTATAGTTTCTTTTCGTTCACGAACGGAGAATTCCGGTTCTGGACAACGATGTGCCATGGCAGCTAACACAGTATCTTCTCCTTGAGTAAAGGCATAATCGAGTCCATTCGCTCTTGCCACTAGAATTGGGATTCCAATTTCCCATTCTAGTTTGGGTGCCATACCTTCCAAATCCATTTTGATTATCTCTGTAGTACAAGTACCTATCCATATGATCACGCTAGGGTCTCTATCTTTTCTTATTCGAATACAAAGTTTTTTTAATCCTTCATAATCATTCAATTGAGCCGAGATATCTCCTTCTTCCAATTCTGCCATTGCATAGCGAGGTTCTGCAAAAATCATTACTCCAAGTGCATTTTGCAGAAAATAACCGCATGTCTTTGTACCCACAACTAAAAAGAAGCTATCTTCAATCTTTTGATATAACCAAGATACACAGCTAATTGGACAAAAAGTATGATAATTACCTGTCTCACATTCGACAATGAGAGTTTCATCAATTTTCAGTGACATAAATGATTATAACTATGTTGATTAAATCGTCGTAAACCCAAGTAAATTTTCCTTATTATTTTGATGTTTCCCCTCATCAATAGGATTGAGATAAAGGTCAGAGAGTAGATTGAATAATTCCCGATCTGGAATCTCCTTTGGCACAATACCTTCTGGTTGGGACAATATTTGATCCGCTATGTCTAAATAATATTCACATACATAGTTAAGAGATGGTTCGGATCCAACCATTTCAAATAAGGTTTTCCCCTTGACCCTCGAAATTCGAATATCTTCAATAAGAGGTAACACTTCTATTACGGGCATTGGACAGGCTTCTACATATTTATTGATAAGATCTCTTTTAGATGTGCGATTTCCAACCAAACCTGCTAATCGGAGTGGATGTGTACGAGCTTTTTCCCTTATAGAAGCAGTAATACGATTAGCTGCAAATAATGCATCAAATCCATTATCTGTAATAATGAGACAGTAATCTGCATAGTTCAACGGAGCAGCAAAACCTCCACAAACCACGTCACCCAATACATCAAATAATATTATATCATATTCGTAAAATGCATTTAATTCTTTTAACAATTTCACAGTCTCTCCTACCACATATCCCCCGCATCCAGCACCTGCAGGCGGCCCCCCAGCTTCGACACAATCTACCCCTCCATAACCTTTATGAATGACATCTTCGGACCAAATATCCTCATAATGATAATCTTTGGACTGCAAAGTATCTATAATTGTAGGTATCAAAAATCCTGTAAGAGTAAAAGTACTATCATGTTTGGGATCACATCCAATCTGTAACACTTTTTCACCACGTCTAGCTAGGGCAATTGAAATATTACAACTAGTGGTTGATTTACCGATTCCGCCTTTTCCATAAACTGCTATTTTCATCTTTTGATCTCCTTTTCTTTATTTTTTTATCTTCCGAACTTGTTATTCGTTTGATCTAATTTTGAGTTGAACTTTGCCTTATTTAGAATATTCAATAAATTCTAGTATGTTACATTTATTGTAACATTTTTTTTTTTACCGGGCGAACGACGGGGATCGAACCCGCGCGTGGTGGATTCACAATCCACTGCCTTGGAACCACTTGGCTACGTCCGCCCCAAACTAATTGGCAGTCTCTGTCTACGGTCATTCCATTTCAGGAATGAATGGTTCCCGAAAATGAACTAATAACTGAAACTATTACATTATAGTCAGTTTAGTTATTAAACTGTTGCAAAAATCTTGCAATGCAACTCTCGCACAACACAAGTTAGTGACATTTTTTTTTATTGATTTCAGTTTTGGAATATTCAATTTAAGATCTGAGCCGATACTAATAATTAATATTATGTATCCATGGCTGAATGGTAAAAGCACCCAACTCATAATTGGGAAGTCGCGGGTTCAATTCCTGCTGGATGCACAGGAAACAGTTATTGTGCTCTGCTCGCAATAACTTTTAAGAAAAATTAGACAGAAAAGAAAGCAGTACCCAAACCGAAAGGCTTGGTACTGCTTTCTTTTCTGCTTTTCAAGGATTGAAAAACACTAACAATCCATCTTGAATAA